TTTTAATAATTAAAATTTAATAAATTGACCATTCGATCTGCCCAAATATAATTAAATATATATTATATAATTTTATAGTTAATTTATAAAAATATCAAATATAAAATTTAATAAAAAATTATTTAGTATTTGCTAAATTAATAGCTTTTACAATTTGTTTTACTGCTTTATTTTTCCAATTTGTTTTACGTTTATTTTTTTTTGACTTAGAAGTTCTTTTTTTTGGTACTGCCATTTTAATTTCCTTTTATTAATATATACTAAAATTATTAATTAAAAAATTTTTTAATTAATAATTTTAGTATATATTAATAATCTTTATATGTCAATTTAAAATATAATAAGTTTTATAATAATATAAATTAATTATTAATATATACTAAAATTATTAATTAATAATATATAAGTATACCTAGTTTGACAAAACATTTTTATAAAGATATATTATTAATAGTTTTTTTTTTTTACTCTTTTTTTTTTTGTTTGAAGTAAATTTAAACAATATTATAGATAATTTATTATCTATAAATTTTACTTATTAAGAAATTTTAATTATTAAGTAAATAGTACTAATATTAATATTAATACTTAAAATATAAAAATTTATATCTAAACATTAATAAATTAGATAATAATTAAAATACTAACGAAGAATAAAATCAAATTTTTTATATTTATTAATATTAATAATTAGTATAAATAATAGTATTGATAAATATATTATATTTATTATATAATATAAAATTAACAAATATGTCTGAAAAAATTGAATTAGAAAGTCGTCCTGTTTTTCCTTTTACATCCATAGTTGGACAAGAAGAAATGAAATTAGCATTAATATTAAATGTAATTGATCCAAAAATTGGAGGTGTTATGGTAATGGGGGATAGAGGTACAGGTAAATCAACAACTGTACGTGCTCTAAGTGATTTATTACCAGATATGAAAGTTGTTGCAAATGATCCTTTTAATTCAGATCCAAATGATCCTGAATTAATGAGTGAAGAAGTTGCTAATAAAATAAAAAATAATCAAAAGTTAGAAACAGAAACTAAAAAAATTCCGATGATTGATTTACCATTAGGGGCTACAGAAGATAGAGTCTGTGGTACAATTGATATGGAAAAAGCTTTAACAGAAGGAATAAAAGCTTTTGAACCTGGATTATTAGCATCAGCAAATAGAGGTATTTTATATGTTGATGAAGTAAATTTATTAGACGATCATTTGGTTGATGTTCTATTAGATTCAGCAGCATCGGGATGGAATACTGTTGAGCGTGAAGGTATATCTATTAGTCATCCAGCTCGTTTTATTCTTGTTGGTTCAGGTAATCCTGAAGAAGGTGAACTTAGACCTCAGTTATTAGATAGATTTGGAATGCATGCTGAAATTAGAACCGTTAAAGAACCTGATTTACGTGTACAAATTGTTGAACAACGTGCAGCTTTTGATTCAGATCCTATTGAATTTAGAAATAGTTATAATGAGTCACAAAAAACATTAAGTGAAAAAATTGTTAAAGCTCGTGAATTATTAAAAGAAGTAGATTTAAATTATGAGTTTCGTATAAAAATTTCACAAATATGTTCTGAGTTAAATGTTGATGGTTTAAGAGGCGATATTGTAACAAATAGAGCTGCAAAAGCACTAACTGCTTTTGAAGGTCGTAATGAAGTAACTGCTCAAGATATTTTTAGAGTTATTCCATTATGTTTAAGACATCGTTTACGTAAAGACCCATTAGAAACAATTGATTCTGGTGATAAAGTTCGTGATATTTTTAAAACAGTTTTTAGTTAATAATTAAAAACTTTTTGAATTCAAGATAACATTATTATTATTATTATTATGAAGGAATTTTTAATGAAAAATTTTTTAACATATCTTTCAACTGCACCTGTTATTGCTTTCGCTTGGATTAGTTTTACTGCTGGTTTATTAATCGAAGTTAATCGTTTTTTCCCTGACCCGTTAGTTTTTTCATTTTAATTAAATATATTTATTCTTTTTCTAATAATACGTTATTAGAAAAAGAATAAATATATTTAATTATTAATTTTAGATTTACACGTCTTGTAGGACTCGAACCCACGACCCTTGGTTTTGGAAACCAATGTTCTACCAACTGAACTAAAGACGTTATAATTTTTTTATAATAAATATATTTAATTTTATTAAAAAAATAAAAAAAAGCTAGTATATTAAAAAAAATTTACTCCCTCTTTTTTATTAATTATATTTTTTTTATATAATTAATAAAAAAAACTTTGGTAACTTTATAATTTTTTTAATGATTTTTTTTTTATAATTTATTATTTTAATAAATAAAGGAGGTTACATTTTTATTAATTTTTAAAAATTAATAAAGCCATTTAAAAAGGAGAAAACATGACTCGAGTTAAACGTGGATTTGTTGCTCGTAAAAGACGTAAAAAAGTATTAAAAATAACAAAAGGATTTCGTGGAAGTAGTTCTATACTTTTTCGTTCTGCGAATCAAAGAAAAATGAAAGCTTTAATGTTTTCATATCGTGATAGACGTAAAAGAAAAAATAATTTAAGAAATTTATGGATTTCTCGTATTAATATAACAAGTCGTTTATATGGTTTAAACTATAATCAATTCATTTATAAATTAAAACAATTAAATATTCATATAAATCGTAAATGGTTAGCTCAGTTAGCTGTACGAGACCAAGAAATATTTTATGAATTAATTAAACAAGTTAAAATATAAAAAAATTTATGAAAAAAAAATATAATTTTAAAAAAAAAATAAAAAAAACAATAAATATCCCAATTACAATTTATAAAAAAAATAGTAATAAATCTTTTGTTCAAGGAACAATTGATTATAAAAATTTACAATTACTAAGACAGTTTATTAGTTTTGAAGGTAAAATTTTACCAAGATATTTAACTGGATTAACTGCAAAAGAACAAAGAAAAATTGCAAATGCAATTAAAACTGCTCGTGTTGCTGGTTTATTACCATTTATAAATCAATAAATAAAAAGGAGATTATATGAGTAAATATCGAGGACCTCGTTTAAGATTAGTTCGTAAGTTAGGAAATTTACCTGGGTTAACAACTAAAGATTCAAATAAAGTCAATACACCAGGTCAACATGGCCAACCCAAGATGAAATTTTTAAAAAAATTATCACCTTATGGATTACGTTTATTAGAAAAACAAAAATTACGTTTTAATTATAATATTAATGAAAGACAATTAATTGGATATGTAAAACAGGCAAAAAAATCAAATGGTTCAACAGGTGAAATTTTGTTAACTTTATTAGAAATGCGATTAGATAATATTGTTTATCGTTTAGGGATGGCTCCGTCCATTTTAGCAGCTAGACAATTAGTTTCACACGGTCATATTTTAGTAAATAAAAATAAAGTTGATATCGCTAGTTATTCATGTAAAATTAAAGATGTTATTTCAGTAAAAAATAAGCAATCTTCACAAGAATTAGTGAAACAATTAAGTCAAAAATGTGATAATGAATTACCAGATCATTTAAGTTTTAATAAAGAAAATTTAATAGGTGTTGTAAATGGTGTTATTAATCGAGATTGGGTTGGTTTAAAAATTAATGAGTTATTAGTTGTTGAATATTATTCACGCAACTAAATTTTAAAGGAGTTATTATTAATGATTAAAAATTTTAATAAAATTATTGCAACTGGACGTAGAAAATCGTCTATCGCAACAGTAGAATTAGTTCCAGGTAATGGTCGGTTTATAATTAATAATCAATCTGGTATTAATTATATGCAAGACAACGCTTATTTAATTATGCAAATGCAATCACCCTTAGATTTTCTTGAATTAAAAAACAAATTTGATATTCAAATTACTGTTAAAGGTGGAGGATTAGTAGGTCAAGCAAATGCTATAAAATTAGGTATTTCAAGAGCTTTATGTTTATTTCAAAATAATTATAGACCTTCTTTAAAATTAAAGGGTTTTTTAACTCGAGATGCACGAATTAAAGAAAGAAAAAAATATGGATTAAAAAAAGCTAGAAAAGCACCACAATTTTCAAAACGTTAAATATAAAAATTTAAAAATTTATAAACTTAATATCTTACAATTTTTATTATTATCTTAATATTATAGATAGTTAAAAATAATATGTAAGTCGAATTTATTATAAAAGGATAAAAAAATGTCTAAAAATGTAGAACAAATTATTGAACAATTAAAAACATTAACTTTATTAGAATCAACAGAACTAGTTTCTCAAATTGAAGAAGTTTTTGGTGTTGATGCTTCAGCACCCGCAGGAGGTATGATGGTTGCTAGCGTTGAAACAGCAGGTGAAGAAGCTGTAGAAGAAAAAACAACTTTTGATGTTCTTGTAGAGGACGTAGCTCAAGATAAACGTGTTGCTGTATTAAAAGTAATTCGTAAATTAACGTCACTAGGTTTAGCAGATGCAAAAGCATTCACAACATCTCTACCAAAAGCTTTAAAAGAGGGTGTTTCTAAAGAAGAAGCTGATGAGGCAAAAGAAGCATTAGAAGCAGCAGGTGCAAAAGTAACAATTAATTAAATATACTTTATATAAAGTATATTTAATTAATTTATATTAAATATACTTTATATAAAGATATAATTTTAGGCCCAATCGGACTCGAACCGATGACTTATTGCTTGTAAGGCAACCACTCTACCAACTGAGTTATGGGCCTATATATTATTAATTAAATTATTAATTAAATTATAATATAAATAAAAAAAAAAATCAATATTAAAATAAAATTAGTGAAAGATTTAAAATAAAATAAATAATATATAAATAATTATTATATGATATTAAAAAAAAATAAAAATAATATTTTATTAAAATATAATTTGTTTTTTAAAAGTAATATTAATAAAAATAATATATTTTTTAAAATAAATAATAAATATAAAATTAATTGTTATTATTCAAATATTTATAATCCTTTAATAAATTTTAAAATTCCTAATTTTCTTAATTTACAAAGAAAAAGCTTTCAAAAATTTTTGAAAACAGATTTAATTAAAGAATTTAAACAATTGAAAAAAATTACAAATTCTTCACAAACTATTGAAATTTTATTTTATATAGATAAATATAAATTAATACCGCCAAAATGGACTGTTAAACAATCAATTTTAAAAAAAAAAACTTATAATTGTCAACTATTTGTTCCATTACAGATAATTAATCATAATACTAAGGAATCTATAATTGATTGGTTATTACTAATGAATTTACCGTTAATGACAAAAAATGGACATTTTATAATAAACGGTTCTCCTAAAATAATAATGAATCAAATTGTTAGAAGTCCCGGTATTTATTTTCAAAAATTAATAAAACAAGATCAAGAAATTTTTTATTCTGCAGATTTTATTGCACAACGAGGTACGTGGTTAAGATTAGAAATAGACAGTAAAAGTGGTGATATTTGGGCAAAAATGAAAAAAACTCCAAAAATTCCAATAAATATTTTTTTGCGTTGTTTAGGTATAAGTTTACCAATTTTTAATAATTATTTAAATTCATATAAATTAACCATTAATAATGAATATAAGGATTTAGAATTATTAGATACGGAAAATATTAATCTTAGTTTACAAAAAAAAAAATTATTATTAGATTATAATAAAGAAAGTAAAATAAATTCAAATAGTTATTTAAATTTAGATAAAAATTTCGATGAATTAGTTAAAAAAATTTCTTTAAAATCTAAATTACAAGAATCTAATATTAATGTTAAAGAAATTGGAAAAAAATTTTTATATGAAAAGTTTTTAAACCCTCGTTTATATAATTTGTCAAAACTTGGTAGATCACGTATAAATAAAAAATTAGGTATCGATATATCTGAAAATTATACTTTATTAACAGCTAAAGATATATTATTTTCTTGTTTTTATTTAATGCAATGTTTAAAAGGTATTGAAATTCCAACTGATATTGATGATTTAAAAAACCGTCAAATAAGATCTTCTGGTAAATTAATTCAAATTCAACTAACAACAGGAATTTTACGTTTTGAAAAAACTATTCGCGATAAATTAATTTTAAATGATAAATTAAACAAACCAACAAATTTTATTTTTGGATATAATAAATTAAAAAATGGGTTTTTTGTAAATAGGGGCATATCAAACTCTATACTATTAGTAAAAAAAGATCAAATAAATTTAATTAAAAGACAATTAGATATTATTAAAAATTCAAATAATATTTATAATATAAAAAAAAATACTTTTTCATATTTTGAATTAATAAAAATAAAAAAATATTTTAATTTATTAAAAAAAACTGAAAGGTTTAATATATTAAATAATATTAATAAAAAAAATAATTTATTAGAATTATCAAATAATAAGGTAAAAATTGAAACTCAAATATCTAAGTTTAAAAATAAAAAAAATTTAAATTTAAATTTAGAAATTATAATAAATTCTAAATTATTTAATAATGTATTAAGAGAATTTTTTAATACAAATCCTTTAGTTCAATTATTAGATCAGACAAACCCATTAGCAGAGATTACACATAAACGTAGACTTAGTTCTTTAGGCCCTGGTGGTATAAGTCGGGATACTGCTGGTATGGCTATTAGAGGTATTCACCCAACTCATTATGGTAGAATTTGTCCTATTGAAACACCAGAAGGGCAAAATGCTGGTTTAGTAAATTCATTTACTATTTATTCATCTTTAAACTCTAAAGGTTTTATTGAAACACCATTTTATAAAATATATAAGGGTTTTATTTTATTAAACCAAGGTTTATTTTTATTTTCTTCTGATCAAGAAAAACATTTTAATATTGCACCAGGAGATATAAAAAAAAATAAATTAAATTTTTTACCTGGTAAAATAGATATACCCTGTCGTCAATTAAAAGAATTTAAAAGAGTACCTAGAATTAAAATGGATTATATAGCTATAAATTCTATTCAAATGATTTCTATTGCTACGTCTTTAATACCTTTCTTAGAACATAATGATGGAAATAGAGCTTTAATGGGATCAAATATGCAAAGACAAGCAGTACCAATTATAAAACCAACTTTTCCTATTGTAGGTACTGGCTTAGAATCAAATATTATTGCAAATATTAATTATGCAATACAAGCAAAAACCGGTGGTTTAGTAATATATGTTGATGGTAAAAAAATAATTGTTTTAAGTTCTAAAAGAAATGTATTAAATAAATTTAATTTTAAATTAAAATATTTTAACAAACTTACTTTTAATTCTAAATTAAAACAAATTAATAAAGAAATTATTATTAACAAAAAATATAAAAGTCTTATTAAAAATAATTTAAATAAAAAAAAAATAAAAAAAGTTTTTTTAAATTTAAATTTATTTGGGTTTAATAATTTTGTTTATCTAAACTATAATAAATTATATAAACAAAATTTAAAAATGAATAATTTTTCTTTACTAAATATTAAAAATATTAATAATATTTTTAATTTAAATTTTGAAAATTATAATTTATCACTTTTTGAAATAATTTATTTTTATTCAAAAAAAACAAATTATTTTAAATCAAAATTAAAACCATTTTTGTCAAAAAATAATTTATTTTTATTAAAAAAAGTTAAAAATACAAATCTTATAATTAATTATTCAAATCTAATTCTAGAAAAAAGCCCATTAACTTTTTATTTAATTATGAATTTTTTAAATATATCAAAAATAAATAAAATAAAACCTTTAAAAATTATTTCTCCTATATATTTTAATTTAGTATTAAATAAAACAAGTTTATCAAAAAATTTTTATTTTAAAAAAGAGAAATTTGGTATAAATTTAATTAAACAATTTAGTTGGGATAATTTTAATTATTTTTATAAAAAAAAAAAACAGATTAAAGAAAATATTTTTATAAAAAAAACTATTAATTTAAATAAACAAACTGATTTAAATTCATTAATAGAAAATAATTTTTTTGATTTAAAAAATAATAATAAGTTAATTTTAAATAATAAAAAAAAATTATATACACATAATTTATTAAAGAAAAAAATTACACAATCTTTTAACTTTTGCCTTTGCAAAAGCAAAGGTTCATATTTAACAAATTATTTTAATTTTAAAAATATTTTTTTAAATTTTTCTATTTTAAATTATAAATCTAAATATACTAATTTTAGAAATAAAAATAAATTATTAAAAGTTAAATTAAATTATAAGTGTGATCCTTTTTATAGATCAAATCAAGATACTTATTTAGTACATAGACCAATTGTTCAACAAGGTCAATGGGTAGAAAGTGGTGATATTTTAGCTGATAATTCAACAAGTGACCAAGGTGAATTATCAATTGGCCAAAATATTTTAATAGGTTATTTACCTTGGGAAGGTTATAATTTTGAAGACGCGGTTTTAATAAATAAAAGATTAGTTTATGATGATATTTTTACAAGTTTACATATTGAAAGATATGAAACTGAAATTAGGGATACTCAGTTCGGATCTGAAGAACTTACGTCTAAATTAAATGAAAAAAATTTATTTAACTATTTAAATTCTAATGGTATTGTAAAACTAGGAACTTGGGTTGAAGAAGGAGATATTTTAGTTGGAAAAGTTTCCCCAATTGGACAGAAAAAATTATCAGCATATGAAAAATTATTGTATGATATAATTGGAAAATCTATACCAAAGACAAAAGATACTTCATTACGTGTTCCATTGGGTATAAAAGGTCGTGTTGTTCATATTGAATTAATAGAAAAAGAAATATCTTCTAATTTTAATACTTTAGATAATCATAATCGTTTATTAAAAAATAATGAAAAAATAATAAAAAATAAAAATTTCTTTATTTATAAATTTTTGAAAAAAAGAAATATCTATTTAAAAGATAATTTTAAGCTTTCAGAATTAAATATAGAAAAATTAAATTTATTTTTTGAAAATAAAGTATTAAAAAATAAAAAATCAAATAATAAAATAAAAAAATATTTTTATTTAAATAATTTTTACAATTTTTATTATAAATCAAATTATATAAAAAATAATAAAAAATTAAAATTATCAACTAATATTGAAAATTTTTTATTAAAACAAAAAAAAACTAATAATAAAATTAAATATAAAAAACGAAAAAGAATTTTACTATTTCCATTTTTTAGTATTTTAAAAAAAAATAAATTTAATAATTATGAAAAAATAAAATATTTAAAAATTTTTCATAATTCATTATTATTAAATAAGTTAAAAGATAAAGATTTTTTTAATAAAAAAGTTTTTTATTTTTTAAAAAATAAAAATCCTAATTTCATTGTAACTTCTTTGTATAATTTTATTTTCAAAATTGGATTTAAAAAAAGTAATTATTTATTATCAAGTAATTCATATAATATTGAAAATGAAGATAATAAAGTAAAAAAAATAAAAAAAGTACATATATATATTGCTCAGAAAAGAAAAATTCAAGTAGGTGATAAAATCGCTGGACGACATGGAAATAAAGGAATAATTTCTAATATTTTATCTTCTGAAGATATGCCTTATTTACCAGATGGTTCACCATTAGATTTAGTTTTAAATCCATTAGGGGTTCCTTCACGTATGAATGTGGGACAAATTTTTGAATGTTTATTAGGGTTAGCGGGAACATATTTAGGTCAATGTTATAAAATACAACCATTTGATGAAATATATGGTTCTGAAGCGTCAAGAAGTTTAGTATATTCAAAATTATATGAAGCCCGTATTAAAACAAGACAATATTGGTTATTTAATCCAAATTTCCCAGGTAAAATACGTTTATTTGATGGTCGTACGGGAGATTGTTTTGAACAACCTAGTACAGTTGGTAAAGCTTATATTTTAAAACTAATTCATCAAGTAGATGAAAAAATTCATGCTCGTTCAACTGGTCCTTATTCTTTAATAACTCAACAACCTTTAAGAGGTAGGTCAAAACAAGGTGGTCAAAGAGTAGGTGAAATGGAAGTTTGGGCTTTAGAAGGATTTGGAGCTTCTTATATTTTACAAGAATTATTAACAATAAAATCAGATGATATTGAAGGAAGAAATAAATTAACAAAATCAATTATTAATAATAAATCAATTAAATGTGGAACACCAGAATCTTTTAAAGTTTTAATTCGAGAGTTACAAGCTCTTTGTTTAGATATTTCTATTTATAAAATAGCATCTACAGGTAAACCTGAAAAAATAGATATAAATTTTTTATAAAGTCTTATAAAAAATTTATATAAAAATAAAAAAGGATTTTTTATGAATATAAATTTTTTAATTAATAAATCTAAAAATGAATCTAATTTTTTGAAATTTCAATCTATAAAAATTAGTTTAGCATCTCCTAAAAAAATAAAACAGTGGACACAAATTGGTTTAGACCCCTTAAAGACTAACCAAATTGATAAAAAAAATAATACTATAAAAGAAAAATTAAATAAAGGAAAAATTCTAAACCCAAAAACATTTAATTATAAAACATTAAAACCTGAAAAAGGTGGATTATTTTGTGAGACAATTTTTGGATCACTAAAAAATTTATCAAGTAGAAGATATCAATTAGGTTATATTGAACTTATTTCTCCTGTAACTCATATATGGTATTTAAAAGGTTCTATAAGTTATATTTCTATTATTTTAAATTGTAAAAGAAAAAATTTAGAATCTATTGCGTATTGTTTAGAATTTTTATCAACTCAAGTAAAATCTTTTAAACATAATTTAAATTATGTAAATTTTTCTTCTATATTAAAAAATAATTTAATAGGTGATAAATCAATTTTAAATTCATCAATTTTTAATAATAATTATAATTTTTTACTATTAAATAATAATAATTTATTTATTAAAAATAAAAATAATATTAATTTATTACAACAAGACTATAAAAAAATTTATAAAATAAAAAAATTTTATAAATTAAAAAATAATGTTATTGGTTTAAATAAAAATTGGATTAATAATATAAAATTAAATAATAAACCAAATATTATTTTAAGGCTAAGTAATCCAATAAATTTAATTATTCATAGTATTTTAAAAAATAATTTAAAGTTTAATTTATTAGATTTAAATATTTATAAAAATAATAAAGATTTAATAAATTTTAATAAAAGTAATTATAAAGTTAAAAATATAGTTTTAAAAAAAAATTCTTATTCTCTTGATTTTCCAATTTTATTATTTAATAATAATAAAATATTACAAAAATTAATTTTAAATAAAAAAAAATGTTTTTTTATTACCAGTGGTAATTTAATTAAAGTAAATAATTATAATTTTAAAAAAGAAAAAAATAATTTTAATAAATTAGAAAATATTAATTTAATATATAATATAAAATCAAATAATAAAACTTATTTTAATAATATAAATATGTTTGTTAACTTCTCTAATTTTCAAGAATCCCCTTTTAAAATATTTCAAAGTGGTTATTCTTTTTTTAATATTAATAAAGAGAAATTAATAATAAATAATAATATTTTAGAGTTTTTTATTTTTAATAATTATAATTTATCAAATTCAAAAAAAATAAATTTTAAAAATTATAAAGATAGGTTAGTAACATTTATTTGGTGGCTTTATTTAAATAATGAAAAAAAAAATTTTAATGATATGAATTATAAAAACTTTTCTTTATTAGATAATAAACCTGAAATTAAAAATTCTTTTTATGTAAAAGATTATAATAAAGAAAATCCACAAAATAAAAATAAGATAAAATATAGTTCAAATATTTTATCTAATTTTTATGAAACATATTCACAATTTGAAAAAATTAATTTTATAAAAACTAATAAAATATTTAAATTTAAATATACTAAAAAAATTGATATAAAAAAACTTCATATTAATTTAAGTAAAATTAAAAATAAAATTAAATATTATAATATGCATATAATCAATAATTTAATTTTATTAGAAAAATATTATAATCAAGATGAATCCGCAGGATATAATAATAATTATAAATTTGAAAATAAAGATAAAAAAATATTAAAATTAAAAAAAAATAATGATATTTTATCAGATGTGTGTTTTTTTAAAATTATTTCATATAAAAAAAAATTAAAAAAAAATAAAAAAAATATAATAAAAATTAATGAATACTGCTTTTCTATAATTAGATTTCAGACTTTATTAAAAACTTTATATTCTGAATATGAGTTTAATTTTATTAATAATTGGTCCAAAAATTTTTATATTAATAATAAATCAAATGAATCATTTTTAAATTATGATTTATTTAAAAATAAAGATAATAAATTTGAAACCAATTTTAATTTTAGTAATTTTGATTTAAATGAAAAAAAGCAAGTTGAATTTGATAATAGTACAATAAAAGATAGTTTAAACCAATTAGAAAAATTAAAAACAATTGAACCTAATTTATTATTATTAAATTTTCATATGAATTTAGAAGATCAAAAATCAGATTTAGTTAATATTAAATTTAAAAATAAATTAAAAAATCAGTTATTTAAACAATTTTATTTAAGTATAAAAAATAAAAAAGAAATTTTTAATTTCTACTTTATTCCTAGATATTTAAAAATAAATAAAAAAAAATTAAATTTTAATAATTCTATTATTTTAAATAATTTAGATGATTTAAATTTTTACTATAATAATAAATCTAATATTAAATCGTATTTAAAAAATCCATTAGGTAATAATAAATTTCGTAAATTTATAATTTCGATATTATTTACAACAATTCAAAAAAGTTTAATTATTTCTAAAATAAAATTATTTAAAAAACTTTTAATTTCAAAATGTGATTTAATAAAAAACTATAATAATACTAATTATAAAGAAAATAATTATAAACATTTAATTTATAATGAAAAAAAACAATTAATTGCATTTTTTTTTAGTAACTATGGTGCATTAACAGAATTAGTTGAAGTTTCACCAAAAACTTATACAGAAATTAATTCACAAAATAATATAAGTAATGAAAAAAACGATAAATCATTTTTTTCATTAAATTCAAATAAAAATGATGAAAAATTTTTTGATATATACGATTTAGAAGAAGAAAAAATAATTAATTTAAGACATCCTGGGTGGTTGAATAAATTAAATAATAAGTCAAACTTTTTTTCTTTTATTTGGTTAGATAAAAAATATTTAATTACTTTACAAAAAGAAACAAATAATTTTGATCTAAAAATATGTCTTAATATTTTGCAAAAAGATTTTAAATATTTATTAAAAAATTCTAAAAAAAATAATTTTTATAAAAAAACAAATAAATTGTTAAATATAAATGAAAGTTTTATAAATAACGATTTTAATATTTCTAAAAATATAGTATTGCAAAAACTAATTTCTTTTTTTGGTATTTACGATAATTTATTTATTAATTTTTCTTATGATTTTAAATATGAAGATAATGTTAACTATAAAAATAGTTATAAAAATATTGAATCAATGTTAAATAAAATTGAAATAGAGGATATATTTTCTAGTACTTATATATATATTAAAAATATTATTTGGCATTCTAAATTAAAAGAATTATTTTTTTTAGATAATAAAATTAAAATTAAAGATAACGATTTTATTTATGAACAATATTTATCTTTTGATTATTTAAAAAATAGTTTAGTAACATCCTCTAATAAATTTAATAATAGTTTAGATTATTTCACTTTTAATAATTTAATAGAACAATTTATATCTAAAAACCAATTACACTTTAATAAATACTATATAATAAGTCAATTATTTTTATGGAATAATCAAACTGATTGGGAAACATTTTTATTTTATATTACTAAATCTGCTTCTATAAATGATAAAATTATACCTTGTTATGTTGATCGTAGTATATGTTTTGATCAACCTCAAATAGGGGCTATTGCAATTCAAAATATTTTAAAAACTTTTGATATTAGTTTTATAAATTATGATATTAAAAAAAATAATAAAAAAAAATTTATTTCAAATTCTTCAAATATTTTTTTAAACAAAGATAATAATTTAAATAATAATAGAAAAAATTATTCTTTTTTATCTTTATATAAAAATCCTAATATAATTAAAACTAAAAAATTTATTTCAATTGAATTATTAATTTCCAATATTAAAAACAAAGTTTTTAATTTAAATAATCAAATAAAATATTATGAAAATTTTTTAAAGTTTCGAATATTTTTTAATGATAATACTATTAATTTTGAAAAAAATAAAGATGAAATAAAATTAAAAAAAAATATTTTTAAAAATAATCAATTTTTATTAAAATTAAAAGATTATAATAAATTTATTAAAGTTTTTAGAAAAGTAGAAACTTTACGTTCATTAAGAGCTACTTATTTTCGTCGTTTAAAATTATTACAACCTTTTTTAAATAAAGAAGTTAAAGCTGAATGGATGATTTTAAATGTTATTCCAGTTTTGCCTCCTGATTTACGCCCAATACTTGTTTTAGATAGTCAACAAGTAGCAGTTTCAGATTTAAATAAATTATATCAAAAAGTAATATTTAGAAATGAAAGATTAAAAAGATTATCTAATGATTTTTATTCTTTAAATGTATCTCCAGAAATGAGATATGCTCAAAGATTATTACAGGAATCAGTTGACGCTTTACTTGAAAATGGAAAGGGCGATTCTAAATTATTTACTTCGTCTAATAATAGGCCTTTAAAATCTTTATCTGATATGGTAAAGGGTAAAAAAGGTCGTTTTCGTCAAAATTTATTAGGAAAAAGGGTTGACTATTCAGGTAGATCAGTTATTGTTGTAGGTCCAAATTTAAAATTATATGAGTGTGGATTACCTCAAGAAATGGCAATTGAATTATTTCAACCTTTTTTAATACGTCAATTATTATTAAAAAAATTTGCTAAAAATTTTATAAGTGCTAAAAGATTAATTAAAAATAAGTATAAAATTATTTGGAATATTCTTAAATTTATTATGGAAAATAGACCAGTTTTATTAAATCGTGCTCCCACTTTACATAGATTAGGTATACAAGCCTTTAAACCAAAACTAGTTTCTGGTAGAGCTATTCTATTACATCCACTAGTATGTTCCGCTTTTAATGCTGATTTTGATGGAGATCAGATGGCTGTACATGTTCCTATTTTTTATGAAGCTTGTTCTGAAGCTTGGAGATTATTATGTAGCCGTAATAATATTTTATCTCCTGCTACAGGGGATCCTATTATTGTTCCTAGTCAAGATATGGTATTAGGTTGTTATTATCTTACAACTTTAGATAAAATAAAAAGAATAAAAAATTTTAATTATTTTAATAATTATTTATTATATAAAATAAATAAAGAAGATAAATTAAAAATAGTTAATAAAAATTTATTTTTAATTTTTAGTAATATTGATCAAATTTTTCAATTATTTAATCAACAGTTGTTAGAGTTGCATACTTTAATTTGGTTAAAATATAGTAATAAAATCGAGTTTAATTTAAATTATCAAAATTGCTTAGAAATTCAAATTGATAAACGTGGTAATATAAGTAAAATTTATTCAGAATATAAACTATATTATAATTGGCAGTTTAATAAAATTTTAATTTATATTAAAACAACACCAGGTCGTGTATTAATGAATAAATTAATTTTTGAAGTATTATTTTATTAAAAAATAGTCCTATTTTATAGGTTAATAATAAACTTTAATATAGTAATAAAAATCTATTATTATATTTATATATAAAAATATAAAAATTAAAATGATTCAAAATAAAAATATAAATTTTCTTTATTTTAATAAAACTTTTAATAAAAGTAGATTAAAAAAATTAATTTATTGGTCAATAACATTATTTGGAGAAAAAAAAACAGTTGATTTAGTTGAAATTTTAAAAAAACTAGGTTATTCTTATGCAACAAAAGCTGGTTTATCCTTAAGTATTGATGATTTACAAATTCCATTAATAAAAAATAGACTATTATTTAATACTGAATCTAAATTAAATTATACTAATCAAGATGTTGAAAAAAGTTATTTAACGTCTATTGAATATTTTTCACAAGTAATTGATACGTGGAATAATACTAATGAAATTTTAAAACAGGAAGTAATTAATAATTTTAAAAATAAAGATGTTTTAAACCCCGTTTACATGATGGCTTTTTCCGGAGCTCGTGGTAATATTTCACAAGTTCGTCAATTAGTTGGTATGAGGGGTTTAATGGCTGATCCAAGTGGTCGTATTATAAATTTTCCAATTCAAAGTAATTTTCGTGAAGGCTTAACATTAACTGAATATGTTATTTCATGTTATGGTGCTAGAAAAGGTGTTGTTGATACAGCTTTAAGAACTGCAACTTCTGGTTATTTAACACGCCGATTAGTAGATGTTGCTCAACACGTTATTATTCGTTTATATGATTGTTTAACTTTAAGAGGTATTTATTTATATGATTTAAAAACAACTAATAATAAAAAACTTTTATCATTAAAAAATAGATTAATTGGTCGTGTATTAGCAGAAGATATTTATGATATTGTAATAAAATCAAATATACATTCTTTTTTTAAAGAGTCTTCTATTTTAAAAAAAGAATCAAAAAATAAAAAAATTGCATTAAGAAATCAAGAAATTACTATTCAATTGATAGATGTTTTATTAAAAAGTAAAAAACCAATTTTAGTTCGTTCACCATTAACCTGTCAAGATAAAAATTATGTTTGTCAACTTTGTTATGGTTGGAGTTTATCTTCTAATCGTTTAGTTTCTTTAGGTGAATCAGTTGGTATTATTGCTGCTCAATCAATTGGAGAACCTGGTACACAATTAACAATGCGTACATTTCATACTGGTGGTGTTTTTTCAGGTCAAAGTTCAAGTGAAATTCGTGCAATGTTTAATGGTTATATTGAATTTCCAGATACCATAAATGGTAAATTTGTTCGAACTACACATGGAAAAATTGCTTTTTTAACAAAGCAAAAAGGTTTTTGTTTATTAAAATCAAAATCCTCAAAAATAAAAAAAATAATTTTACCGTTATTTACATTATTATTTGTTAAACAAGGTCAAGAAGTTTTAAAAAATCAAGTATTAGCAGAACCTATAGGTTTTATAACTGAATTAGAGCAAAGTGTAGATGTTTTTCAAACTATATATTCTGAATTTTCTGGTGAAATTCGTTTTAAAAATAGTAAATCAATTAATTTATTAAATAAAACAGATACAAATTTAAATAAATATGTAAACTCAAAAACAGGTGAATTATGGGTTTTAGCATCTAATAAACAAAATATTTTAAAGCCTTTAAATCTTTTTATTAAAGCAGGTGATTTTATTTTCTTTAATAATTTTATTTGTTTATATAATTTATTTTTTCCAAATAAAAATAATTTTTATTTAAATAAAAGTAAAAAAAATTTTAATAAGTATAATTTGAATTTAAAAAAATTAAAAATTTTTAATTTTTTTAATAAAATGAAAAATAATCAAATTTTATATTATTCTATTTTGGAATCTAATTTATTTATAAATTATGATTATTTTCAAGTATCAAGTATTTTTAAAAAAAAATTTATTAAAAATAATTTTGAAAAACTATCTACTTTTGAAGTACCCTTTGGTATTTTAAAAGCAAAGGTTAAAAATACAAAAATTTATTCAAATATTAATCAATATTCTTTTAACTATTCAAATTTAAATAATAATTTTAATAATATAAAAAGGGTAAAAAAAACTTATTTTTTACCTTTTTTCAATAAAAAAAAAAATTCTTATGGTTTTATTTATAAGTTATGCATTAATTTAAATTCAATAAATAAAGTAATATTATTTGAAAAATATAATAATAATAGTTTTTTACCGATAAGTTGTTTTTTATTTTGTCAATTAAGTAAATCAAAATTTTTTAAAATCACAATTAAATATAATAATTTTTATACTTTTAAAGCACCTTTTAATTTTATTTTAACAGATTTATTTATTATAAAAAATAAACCAGTTTTAAATTTTTTTAAAAATATAAAAATAAGTAATTTGAATTTAAATTATGAGGCTTTATTTAGATTAAAAAACTTAAAGTATAAATATTGTTTTAATGATGATTTAAAAATAAAACATAAAATATTAAAAAATAATAAAAAATTTTTTATTTCAAATTTAAAAAATTTTTCTAAACATAATAATATTAAACAAATACTGAATAAGTCTAACAATTCAAAAATAGATTTTTTTGAGTTAAATTATAATAATAATAAAAAAAAAATAATAGGTTATTTTTATAATAAATCAGGCGTTAATATTAATGAGAATAACTTATTTAATGAGTTAGAAAATTTTTGTTCTCTTTCTAATTTAGTTGAAATTTTGAATAATTTTAATAAAAATTCTTCTTATTTATTTTTTAATAATTCATCATTAAATTTTTTTATTTTAGCTATTTTTTACAAATTATTATATAAAAAATATAATAATAAATATTATAAAATAGAAAAAAAATTTATAAATAAATATATTATATCTAATAAAATTGAATATAATTCAATTAAACTTGAAAATATTTTTAAATCTTATTTAAATAAAAAGTCTTTACTATGGCCTTTTTATTTTTTAAACAATAATATTAAAACTAATATAAATTTAGTAAATATTGATAAAAAATTAGGGATTAAAGAATATAATTTATTTTTAAATTTTTTTTCTAATAATATAATTTGTTTTTATAAAAATATTAAAGTTTTTCAAAATAGTGATAATAATATTTTATTAAAAACAAATAAAGATTTTTTAGAACAAAAAAATCTTTTAATATATAATAAAATTTTATTAAATAATAATATTTATTTAATAAAATCAAATTTTTATAATTCAAATAATTTTAATTATTTATTTTTATCTTTTTTTGAAAAATATAAAATAAATTTGAATTTTTTTTATAAAATACAAGATGAGTTTTTTAATAAATCATTTTTTTTATTTAATAAAAATAATATTATAAAAAATAAAAAATTAATTTTTAAGAAAAATAATTTTGTTTATTTTGAAAATAAACAAAAATTATTTTATTTAAATAATAAATTAAAAAAATTAATAATAAATAATAGTAGTTATGATTTACTTTATTCTGAAAAATTATTTTTAAATACATTTTTTATAAAATCTATTTTGTTTAATATTTCTTATATTTCGATTATATTTTATTTTTTATTAAATAATAATTCACAAATAAATAATTTAGTAAAATCAAAAAATAATTTAAAAAATTTATTATTAAAAAATAATAATTTAAAAACTAATCAAAAAAAAATTTTATATTTAAAGAAAGAGATTATTTATTTTTATTTTTCAACGTATATTTCTTCATTTTTATCTTCAAATTTTAAAATCGATTTATATAAAAATAAAAATTTTACTAAAAAAGAAAAAATAAATATAAATCATAATATTAAATATAATTTAATTTTTTCTAATATTACTTTTTTAGAATTTATAAAAAATATTAATATAAGTATTAATATTTTTTATAATTTTTTAAATAAATTTAATAATAATGAAATATATATTATTAATAAAAAATTAAAAAAATATTTTTTTGTTTCTTTTTCAATAAATAATCTAATTTCATATAATAATATATTTATATCATTATTTTATAATAAAAGTTTAAAATTAGATTCATTATTACTATTTAAATATAATTATTATAAAAAGTTAAATATTCTTAATAATTTTAGTATTTTTTTTGATAAAAAAATATTAAAATTAAATTTACAAATTAATAAAAATTATTTTTTTTTAGATAAAAAAAATGATTTTAATATATCTATTATATGGTTTTCAAAATCAAATAAATTAAAAAATAAATATAAATTAATTAATAAAACTGGCTTTAAATATTATAATAATAATAGTTTTAAAATTAAAAATAATTCACAAAATTTTAAAATTTTTACATTATATAATTATAATAATTTTAATAACGATAAATACTTTAATAATAAACTTAAATCTTCTTTTTTTAGTAATTTATTTAATAAACCTTATATATTATCAAAAAATTATATTTCAGATTATTTTATTATTAAAAATAGAAATATAAAAAAATTACAAATAGTAAATACAAAAAATATAAATTATAAATTAAATTTTTTTTATTTATTATTTAATAATAAACTTAAAAATAAAATAGATTGTTTTTATTCAGAAAAATTATTAAACAATAAAATTAATATATCAAATAATTTTTTAACTAGATTAATTAAATATGAGAATATTAAAAATTTAGATATTTTTTTTTATAAAAAAAATAATTATATTTATAATTTAAGTTATATATTTGAAAAAAAATGGGCTTATTATTTAAATATTTTTTATATAAAAAAAGTTAATAAATTAATAAAATTTAATTTATTTTATAATAATATTTTAATTAATAAAAATTATAATATCGATATTTTAATGAAAAAATATTTTATAAATAATTATTTTAAAAGTAATATTTTATTATTTACTAATAATTATTATTATGATTATTGGTTATTTTATAAATCAATTTTTAATTTTTTATTTTTACCAAATGATTACTATATTGGTTTAACTAAAAATAATAACTCAGAATTATATAATTTTAAATATAATTTGATTTCATCGAAAAGAGAATCAAACTATTATGATATTTTAAATAAATTATTTTTTAATAAAGCTCTTAAAATAAAAAAAATATTTCCTATAAATACTTTATATTTATTTAGGGTTCAAATAAAAACAAATTTTAAAGAAAATAAATTATCAAATATTTTATTTCCCTCTTTATCAAATCCTAATAAAAATAATGATATTTTTAATTTTATAAAATTAAAATTTTTCAATTTTAAATTAAAATTTATATTAACTAAATATAATAATATTTATATACAAAATATTTTTTTAATAAATATAAATTATATTTTTAGTTATATATTAAGTTTATATTATATTAAAAATTATAAATTAAATAATAACTTTAAAAATTTAGAAATAAAAAATGATAATATATTTAGTTTAAATAAAATTTTTAATTTAAGTTCTAATAAACAAAAATTAAAAAATAATTATAATGGCTGGGTTTATATAATTAATAAATCTGATTTATTATTTTTAAATTATAAAAAAATTATTCCAAATGGTAATTTTATTACAAAACATGTATTATTTGAAAATATAGTAACATTAAATAAATTTTTTGTCTTTCGTTTTAAAAATAATTTTTTAAAAATACAATTTAATAGTCGTAATAATTTTTTAAAATCTTTTTTAAATTTTAAAATTAAAAAATCTTTATTAAATAGTGTTTTTATTTTTACTGGATCTAAAATTTTAAATATTTATTTGTATTCTTCAAATATATATTTAAATAATCTAATATTAAAAAATAATTATTTAAATTTAAATAATTATTTTATTTTTACTAAATTTTATTTTTATAAAATAAAAATAAAGACTATAATAAATTATAAAAAATTAAATAATAATGAAAATAATATTATTTTAATAAATAATTTTTATCGTCTAGTTTTTTTTCAAACATCAAATTTAAAAAAACTAAAATATAAGTCAAATTTTTTAAAAAAAAACTTTAAAAAACAATTTATTAATAAAAATTTATTAATTAGTAACTATAATAAAATAAACGATTTAAATAATTTAAAACGTATTTTTTTAATTACTAATCCGAATATATATATTAACAAATATAGTCGTTATAAACCAAAATTATTAATAAAAAAAATATCATTTAAATCTAATTCTAATTTAGTAATACAATTTAGTAAATTTAAAAATATTTGTTTAATTGAAAAAGGTTCTGATTTTGATTATTCAAATAATTTTTATTCGAAGAAATTTTTAGATTTTTACGAAAATAATTTATTATTACCGCAAAATGATTTACGTTATTATATTTTAAAATTTCCTTTTAATAGTATAATAAAAACGAAAATATTTAATAGCCCTTTTATTTTAATAAAAAAAGAAAAATTTTTAACTAAATTTACTTATTGTAATTATTTATTATTTAATAATAACAAATATTATTTAAGAAATTTATCTTTAAAAAAATTAACAAATTATGGATTAAAAAAAAATTATTTTAAGTTAAATAAAAAAAAACTATATAGTTTATATGATTTTTTTTATTTAAAAGGTTATTATTGTTTTAAAAATATTTATAATAATAATATACAAATATTATTATTGATTAATATGATTTTAAAAATTAATTTAAATAAAAATAATTCTAAGAATAATATATTTGTTAATATTGAGAATAAAAAATTAAAGTTTTTTTATATTTTTAATTATAATTATAAAAAAATGTTCAATTTTTATATATTAAAAAATGAAAAAAATTATTTTTGTAATTTTTATATTTCATATTGTTCATCAATTTACTTATATAAAAATAATTTTTTAAGTAATAATAATAATTTTAGTTCAACGATTTATAATATTAATAAAAAATCGTTAAATAATTTAATAACTTTAAATATTTATAAAACTAAATATCAAAAATTTATTAATAGCGAAAAAGAAAAAAATATTTCAAAACTTTATATTAATTTTAGACCTTTTATAATTGAAAAAAATAGTTTTTTATTTCAAATAAATTTGATTTTAAAAAAACAATCTATTAATCCTTATAATGATTCATTATTAATTCCAATTAATAAAGTATCTAATGGTATTTTTAATAAATTAAAATTAATTAAAAATAAAATAAAAACAGTATCTATTTATAATAATAAAAACAAATTTGTTAATAATAAAATACCTAAATTAAAATATGAATTAAGTCATTTTAAAGGAGAAATTTTAAAAAGTTATAATTCATCTTTTTTTTATTATTCTAATAATTTTAAAAATTTTGTACTTAAAAAAAATAAAAAATTTGAAAGTATAAATAATCTATTTAATTTAAAGAAAAAATTTAAAGAAAAATTATCATTATTTCCTGAATTAATATATTTAACAAACTCTGATTTTTTAACATATAAAATTCCATTAAATGTTAATAATTATTTAAAAATAAATAAATTTAAAGTAAGATTAGGTGAGTTTATTCCTTATTCAAAAGAAATTATTCTAAATTTTGCAGTTAATCAATCAGGCCAAGTGATTTTTTTAAATAAAAATAAAGTTTTATTACGTCGTGCAAAATCTTTATTGTTATCACCTGGTTGTATTTGTAATTTAAAACAGGGTGATTTCATAAATACTAATTCACCATTATTGACATTAACTTATAAAAATTTAAAAACTGAAGATATTGTTCAAGGTATTCCTAAAATTGAACAACTTTTAGAAGCAAGAGAAAATGTAAAAGACCAATTTAGTTTAAATTCGTTGATTAAATTAAAATTTAAAAAATATAAAAAGCACTATTCTAAAAAAGAAGCAGTATATAAAAGTATTATTTTTATTCAACAATATATTGTCGATTCTGTTCAAAAAGTTTATCAATCTCAAGGAGTAAATATTTCAGATAAACATATTGAAATCATAGTTAAACAAATGACTTCTAAAGTTCGAATAACTAATCCAGGAAATACTGGGCTTTTAAGGGGAGATATTGTTTATTTAGATTGGATTGAATTAATAAATAGTGGTTTAAAAGGTAAAAAATCTCAATATGAACCAATAATTTTAGGTATAAGTAAAGCTTGTTTAGAAATGGATGGTTTTATATCAGCTGCTAGCTTTCAAGAAACTATTAAAATTTTAAGTAGAGCAGCGATTTTACAAAAACGTGATTTTTTAAGAGGTTTAAAAGAAAACCTTATTCTAGGACATCTAGTACCAATTGGTACAGGTTTCGAATTTCCAGTATAAGTTTTAATATAAATTGTTTTAATATAAATTGTAATAAAACACTTAATTTTAATTAAGTGTTTTATTACAATTTATATTAATAAATAAGTATACCTGTTTTGATGACACATATTTAAAAAATTAAAATATATTTTGTTGAATACACTAATACAAATAATAATGTTTATTTAAAACTAAATATTATTATTAAAAAACTATCACGGAGAGTTTGATTCTGGCTCAGGATGAACGCTGGCGGTATGCTTAACACATGCAAGTTGAACGAAGATAATAATTCATTGAATTATAATACTTAGTAGCGGACGGGTGAGTAACGCGTAAGAATCTACCTTTAGGAAAAGGATAACAACTGGAAACGGTTGCTAATACTTTATATGCTGAGAAGTTAAATAGGTTACTGCCTAAAGATGAGCTTGCGTCTGATTAGCTAGTTGGTAAGGTAAAAGCTTACCAAGGCAATTATCAGTAGTTGGTCTGAGAGGATGATCAGCCACACTGGGACTGAGACACGGCCCAGACTCCTACGGGAGGCAGCAGTGAGGAATTTTTCGCAATGGGCGCAAGCCTGACGAAGCAATACCGCGTGAAGGATGAAGGCCTGCGGGTTGTAAACTTCTTTTATTAGAGAAGATAATGACGGTATCTAATGAATAAGCATCGGCTAAATATGTGCCAGCAGCCGCGGTAAGACATATGATGCAAGCGTTATCCGGAATGATTGGGCGTAAAGCGTCTGTAGGTTGTTTAAAAAGTCAACTGTCAAAAACTAAAGCTCAACTTTAGGCAGGCAGTTGAAACTTTTAGACTAGAGTATGGCAGAGGTAGAGGGAATTACTGGTGTAACGGTGAAATGTGCAGATATCAGTAAGAACACCAATGGCGAAAGCACTCTACTGGACCAAAACTGACACTCAGAGACGAAAGCTAGGGGAGCGAATAGGATTAGATACCCTAGTAGTCCTAGCTGTAAACGATGGAAACTAAATATTGCGTTTTTAAAATGCAGTATTGTAGCTAACGCGTTAAGTTTCCCGCCTGGGGAGTATGCTCGCAAGAGTGAAACTCAAAGAAATTGACGGGGGCCCGCACAAGCGGTGGAGCATGTGGTTTAATTCGATGCAACGCGAAGAACCTTACCGGGGTTTGACATACTATGCATTTTTTGGAGACGAAAAAGTTTAAACATAGATACAGGTGGTGCATGGCTGTCGTCAGCTCGTGTCGTGAGACGTAGGGTTAAGTCCTGTAACGAGCGCAACCCTTATTGTTAGTTGCTTTAAGGAAACTAGCAAGACTGCCAGTGATAAGCTGGAGGAAGGTGAGGATGACGTCAAGTCAGCATGCCCCTTAAATCCCGGGCTACACACGTGCTACAATGGTTAAGACAAAGAGATGCTAACTTGTGAAAGTACAGCCAACCTCAAAAACTTAATCTCAGTTCGGATTGTAGGCTGCAACTCGCCTACATGAAGCCGGAATCGCTAGTAATCGCAGGTCAGCTATACTGCGGTGAATACGTTCCCGGGCCTTGTACACACCGCCCGTCACACCATCGGAGCTGACTAGGCCCGAAGCCGTTGTAAACGTCTAAGGCACAGTTAGTGACGAGGGTGAAGTCGTAACAAGGTAGGGCTACTGGAAGGTGGCCCTGGATCACCTCCTTCAAAAAAAGAAAATAATTACTTTACTTTAACTTAGTTAAAGTAAAGAGGGCTATTAGCTCAGTTGGTTAGAGCGCACCCCTGATAAGGGTGAGGTCACTGGTTCAAATCCAGTATAGCCCACCAGTAAAAAAATTTTAAATTGGGGGTATAGCTCAGTTGGTAGAGCGCTGTCTTTGCACGGCAGATGTCAGCGGTTCGAATCCGCTTATCTCCAATTTAATAAAATAATTTTATTTACTGGATTTATATTGACTAGGTCAAATATATTAAAGTTTATGATGGATACCTAGGCATTTAGAGTCGATGAAGGGCGTGGATACCTACGAAATGCTTCGGTTAGTTGGAAACAAACTTTGATCCGAAGATTCCCGAATAGGAAAACCTATATAACTACTTAGTAAATTCATAATTAAGTAAGAGACAACCTGCTGAATTGAAACATCTTAGTAAGCAGAGGAAAAGAAAGCAAACGCGATTTCCTTAGTAGCGGCGAGCGAAACGGAAATAGTCTAATCATTAAAAAAAAACTATTAAACGAAGCAGCTGAATCCTGCACCATAGATGGTGAAAGTCCAGTAGTTTAAAATAGAAAAAATGATTATAAAGTAGCATGGAACACGTGAAATTCCGTGTGAATATACGAGGACCACCTCGTAAGACTAAATACTCCTAAATGACCGATAGTGAAACAGTACCGTGAGGGAAAGGTGAAAAAGAACCCCTGTAGGGGAGTGAAAAAGAACATGAAATCGTAAACTGACAATCAGTGGGAGCTAAAGTGACCGCGTGCCTGTTGAAGAATGAGCCGGCGACTTATAGGTAGTGGCTTGGTTAAAATAACTTTTTGGAGCCAAAGCGAAAGCAAGTCTGATAAGGGCGTATGTCACTATTTATAGACCCGAACCCGAGTGATCTAACCATGGCCAGGATGAATCTTGGGTAACACCAAGTGGAAGACCGAACCGACTGATGTTGAAAAATCAGCGGATGAGCTGTGGTTAGGGGTGAAATTCCAGTCGAACTCGGAGCTAGCTGGATCTCCTCGAAATGTGTTGAGGCGCAGCGGTTGATGATGGGCTATTTAGGGGTAAAGCACTGTTTCGGTGCGGGCTGCGAAAGCGGTACCAAATCGTGGCAAACTAAGAATACTAAATATGCTTTCCATCAACCAGTAAGACAGTGGGGGATAAGCTTCATTGTCAAAAGGGAAACAGCCCAGATCACCAGTTAAGGCCCCAAAGTGATGGCTAAGTGATAAAGGAAGTAAAAAGGCAAAGACAACCAGAAGGTTTGCTTAGAAGCAGCCATCCTTGAAAGAGTGCGTAATAGCTCACTGGTAGAGCCTTTTTGCGCCGAAAATGAACGGGGCTAAGTCATCCGCCGAAACTGTGGGTACAGTTTTAACTGTTACGGTAGAGGAGCGTTCCGTTATAGGGTGAAGTTAAGATGTGAATTTTAATGGACGAAACGGAAGTGAGAATGTCGGCTTGAGTAACGAAAACATTGGTGAGAATCCAATGCCCCGAAAACCTAAGGGTTCCTTCACAAGGTTCGTCCATGGAGGGTTAGTCAGGACCTAAGGCGAGATCGAAAGGTGTAGTCGATGGAAAACAGGTTAATATTCCTGTACTTGATTTTATTTGATAAAGAGGGACGAAGAAGGCGGTAACTAGCTAGATATTGGTATTCTAGTAGAAGTATTGGATTCTTAAAAGAATGAAAAAAAACTTTCTTTAGAAAACATGCGATCTAACTGGTACTCTATTCTATAGAGTTCTGGTTTAGTTTTAGTCATACTTCCAAGAAAAGCTTTTGTTATCGTTAAATTAAATCAACCTGTACCCTAAACTGACACAAGTAGGTAGGTAGAGAATACTAAGGGGCGCGAGATAACTCTCTCTAAGGAACTCGGCAAAATGGCCCCGTAACTTCGGGAGAAGGGGTGCCTACATTATGTAGGCCGCAGTGACCAGGCCCAGGCGACTGTTTATCAAAAACACAGGTCTCCGCAAAGTCGTAAGACAATGTATGGGGGCTGACGTCTGCCCAGTGCCGGAAGGTAAAAGAAGTTGGTTATTCTTCGGAAAAAGCTGACGACTGAAGCCCCGGTGAACGGCGGCTGTAACTCTGACAGTCCTAAGGTAGCGAAATTCCTTGTCGAGTAAGTTTCGACCCGCACGAAAGACGTAACGATCTGGGCACTGTCTCGGAGAGAGACTCGGTGAAATAGAAATGTCTGTGAAGATGCGGACTACTTATACCAGGACAGAAAGACCCTATGAAGCTTGACTGTAATTTGGAATTGGGTTCGGGCTTTTTTTGCGCAGTCTAGGTGGGAGGCGTTGATATTAAGTTTTCGGACTTAATGGAGCCATCAGTGAGAGACCACTCTAAAAGAGCTAGAATTCTAATAGGACTCCTTGAATCAGGATCCTTGACAGTTTCAGATGGACAGTTTGACTGGGGCGGTGACCTCCCAAAAGGTAACGGAGGTGTGCAAAGGTTCCCTCAAGCTGGACGGAAATCAGCTGTAGAGTGCAAAGGTATAAGGGAGCTTGACTGCAAGACCAACAAGTCGAGCAGAGGCGAAAGCCGGCCTTAGTGATCCGACGGTTCCGAGTGGAAGGGCCGTCGCTCAACGGATAAAAGTTACTCTAGGGATAACAGGCTGATCTCCCCCAAGAGTTCACATCGACGGGGAGGTTTGGCACCTCGATGTCGTTTCATCGCAACCTGGGGCTGGAGTAGGTCCCAAGGGTTGGGCTGTTCGCCCATAAAAGCGGTACGTGAGATGGGTTCAGAACGTCGCGAGACAGTTCGGTCCATATCCGGTATAAGCGTAAGAGCATTGAGAGGATCTCAACATTGTACGAGAGGACCCGAAGGGACGTACCGATGGTGTACCAGTTCTTATGCCAATAGGAAACGCTGGGTAGCTATGTACGGAGTGGATAATCGCTGAAAGCATTTAAGTGAGAAGCCCACCTCAAGATGAATGCTCTCTATCAGATCGCGGCAAGACAAGCCGATAGATTGGCATCAAGTGTAAGATTAGTAATAATTTCAGCTGAGATGTACAAAGGATCGATTGATTTTGACCTTATATAATAAATAATAAAATTTTTGGTGTCTTAGCTAATTCGGAACAACACTATACCATCTCGAACTAGATTGTTAAACGAATTAGGGGTAACGATAGTAAGGGGGTAGCCCTTTGTGAAAATAACCTGATGCCAATTTATAAAATTAAAAAAAAAAAAGGGTTTATTATATTTAAAAATTAATAGTATAAATTCAATCAAGTTTTATTTTTAAAGATTCTAATTTTCGTTTGGTCCCTTAATTAAAAAATAAAAAACATATAATAAGAATAAAAATTAAGAGTTAAATACTACAAAAATACATTTTTAAAATGTACTTTATTTTATGTTAGAGTTTTATTTTAATTTATATTTATGAAATAATAATTAAATGATAATTTTTTACTAGTATTATAAAATATTTGTTTTTAGGAGTAATATAATGACAATTAGTCCACCAGAACGCGAAGCAAAAAAAGTTAAAATTGTTGTTGATCGTGATCCAGTTGAAACTAGTTTTGAAAAATGGGCAAAACCTGGACATTTTTCTCGTAGTTTAGCAAAAGGACCAACAACAACAACTTGGATTTGGAACTTACATGCAGATGTTCATGATTTTGATGCTCATACGTCAGATTTAGAAGATATTTCACGTAAAATTTTTAGTGCACATTTTGGTCAATTAGGTGTAATCTTTATTTGGTTATCAGGTATGTATTTTCACGGAGCTCGTTTTTCAAATTACGAAGCGTGGTTAAGTGATCCTACACATATTAAACCAAGTGCACAAGTAGTTTGGCCAATTGTTGGTCAAGAAATTTTAAATGGAGATGTAGGGGGTGGTTTCCAAGGTGTTCAGATAACTTCTGGTTTTTTCCAATTATGGAGAGCTAGTGGAATTACAACTGAATTACAATTATACTCTACAGCAATTGGTGGTTTAGTAATGGCAGCAGCAATGTTTTTTGCTGGTTGGTTCCATTATCACAAAAGTGCACCAAAATTAGAATGGTTTCAAAATGTCGAATCTATGTTAAATCACCATTTAGCTGGTTTACTTGGTTTAGGTAGTTTAGCTTGGGCAGGACATCAAATTCATGTTTCTTTACCAGTTAATAAACTATTAGACGCAGGTGTTGATCCACAAGAAATTCCACTACCACATGAATTATTATTAAATCCAAGTTTAATGGCTCAGTTATACCCTAGTTTTAAACAAGGTTTAACACCTTTCTTTACTTTAAACTGGTCTGAATACAGTGATTTTTTAACATTTCAAGGTGGTTTAAATCCAGTAACAGGGGGTTTATGGTTAACTGATACAGCACACCATCATTTAGCTATTGCTGTTTTATTCATTGTGGCAGGTCATATGTATCGTACTAATTGGGGTATTGGACATAGCATGAAAGAAATTTTAGAAGCACATAAAGGTCCATTTACTGGTGAAGGACACAGTGGTTTATATGAAATTTTAACAACTTCATGGCATGCTCAATTAGCAATTAACTTAGCTTTATTTGGATCATTATCTATTATTGTGGCTCATCACATGTATGCTATGCCACCTTATCCTTATTTGGCAACTGATTATGCTACACAATTATCGTTATTTACACACCATAATTGGATTGGTGGTTTTTGTATAGTTGGGGCTGGAGCTCATGCTGCTATTTTTATGGTTCGTGATTACAACCCAACAAATAACTATAATAATTTATTAGATCGTATGATTCGTCATAGAGATGCTATTATTTCTCATTTAAATTGGGTTTGTATTTTTTTAGGTTTCCATAGTTTTGGTCTTTATATCCATAACGATACATTAAGCGCATTAGGTCGTCCTGCAGATATGTTCTCAGATACAGCTATTCAATTACAACCAGTTTTTGCTCAATGGATTCAAAAAACTCATTTCTTAGCACCAAATACTACTGCTCCTAATGCTTTAGCAAGTACAAGCCCATCTTGGGGTGGAGATGTTGTAGCTGTTGGTGGTAAAGTTGCGATGATGCCAATTTCATTAGGTACATCAGATTTCTTGGTTCATCATATACACGCGTTTACAATTCATGTAACAGTATTAATTTTATTAAAAGGTGTATTATTTGCACGTAGTTCTCGTTTAATCCCTGACAAATCAAATTTAGGTTTCCGTTTCCCTTGTGATGGTCCAGGTCGTGGTGGAACATGTCAAGTTTCAGCATGGGACCACGTTTTCCTAGGCTTATTCTGGATGTATAATTCATTATCAATTGTTATTTTCCATTTTAGTTGGAAAATGCAATCAGATGTTTGGGGTACAGTGAATGCTTCTGGAATTTCACATATTACAGGAGGTAACTTTGCTCAAAGTGCTAACACTATTAATGGTTGGTTACGTGATTTTTTATGGGCACAATCAGCTCAAGTTATTCAATCATATGGTTCAGCATTATCGGCGTATGGTTTAATTTTCTTAGGTGCACACTTTGTATGGGCGTTTAGTCTTATGTTCTTATTTAGTGGTCGTGGCTATTGGCAAGAATTAATTGAATCAATTTTATGGGCTCATAATAAATTAAAAGTGGCTCCAGCTATTCAACCTCGTGCTTTAAGTATTACTCAAGGTCGAGCTGTTGGTGTTGCACATTATTTATTAGGAGGAATTGCTACAACTTGGTCATTCTTCTTAGCTCGTATAATTTCTGTAGGTTAATAATAAATATTTAACTTATATATTTTAAGTATTTATAAAATTTATATAAAAAAATTATAAATACTTAAAAAATTTATAGATTAATAAAAAATTTTTATTTTTAATCATTTTTTATTAATCTATAAATAATAATAAAAAAGTTATTTATAAGATAACTTAATAAACTTTATATTTATCATTAACCTAAACTCATAATATAAATAAGTATAAAATTTTTTTTTTAAAAAATTTAATTAATATTTACAATATAAAATATTTATTATATATTTAAATATATAATAAATATTTTATATATAATAAAAAAAAAAATTGTTAATCCGTAATTTTATTTATTTACTTTATTTTTTATTAATTATGTCTCATTCTGTAAAAATCTATGATACATGTATTGGTTGTACTCAATGCGTACGTGCATGTCCTACTGATGTATTAGAAATGGTACCTTGGGACGGTTGTAAAGCAAATCAAATTGCTTCTTCTCCCCGTACTGAAGATTGTGTTGGTTGTAAGCGTTGTGAAACCGCTTGCCCTACTGATTTTTTAAGTGTACGAGTATACTTAGGTGCAGAAACAACTCGTAGTATGGGATTAGGTTATTAAGAAATTATTTATTTTCTCTGTTTAACAGAGAAAATAAATAATTTTATTAAAAAATTAAAAATGTTTTATAATACAAAATTTTTAAAACTATTAAATTCTTTTTATTTTAATATTTTAAATAAATTTAAATTTATCGAAAAATATTTTGTTATTTATATATTTTTACTATTATTAGGTTTTATTTGTGGTAATTTATTTGGTACTTTTTTAATTTTTTTTAGATTTTATACTAATTGGGATGGCCTAATTATTATATTAACAATTTTAGTTATTGAATTTATAAATTTTATAACATATATAAAATCAATTAAGTATCGTAAATTAAATAAATTTTTTTTAAAAATATATAAAAATAAATTTTTTTTTTTATTATTTAAAAATTTAAAATTTTTGAATTTTTATAAAATGGGTTTATTACTAGGTTTTTTTATAGACGCTTTTAAAGTAGGTAGTTAATTTTATTATTAATAATTATTAATGTTTAATTAATAAATTATATAATATATAAAATTTTTGGTCAAAATATAATTAAAAATTTATTGCATGTTTAATATTAATTTAGAAACTAGTCTTATAAATATAAATTTTATCATTTTATTTGTAGCAATGATTTTATATTGGTTAAAATCATCCTTTTTTTTAAAGTATTTTAGTAACTTACCTGATATACTTATTATAATTAGTAATATATTACAATTTTCATTTCTTTGTATTCGTTGGGTAAATTCGAATCATTTTCCTTTAAGTAATTTATATGAATCACTTTTATTTTTATCCTATAGTTTAACTAGTATATTAATTATTTTTAATTTTAATATTAACATTGAAAAAAAAAATTATTTTAAAAATTTTTATAATAATTTAGTATCATTATTTTTAAAAAATAATAATAAAATAAATAAAACAGTATATTCAAATAATTCATTTTTAAACTCTATCTTTGGTTCAATTTTAACCCCGCTAATTTTATTATTAAATACTTTTGCTAATTTTAGTTTACCTATTGAATTAAAAACAGCAAATGCTTTAGTACCTGCACTTAAATCTAATTGGTTATTAATGCATGTAACAGTTATGATATTAAGCTATGCTGCATTATTATGCGGTTGTTTATTTTCAATAGCTTATTTAATTTTGACTTTTGTAAGTAATTTTTTATATAATAAAAATAAAAAGCTTTTATTATTAGATAATAAATTAGATTCTGAAAATTATTTATATGAAAACTCTAATTCAATTAAAAAAGTTAATTTAGTTTTTAACTCTTATTTTTTTGATATAAATAAAATTAAAGAAACAGAATTTGAAAATACAACTTTTAGAAAAGGCTTTATATTAGATAATTTAGTCTCTTTAATGTCAACCTTAGATAATTTAAGTTATAGAATTTTAGGTCTAGGTTTTCCTCTATTGACAATGGGTTTATTATCTGGAGCTGTTTGGGCTAATCAAACATGGGGTTCTTATTGGAGTTGGGATCCTAAAGAAACTTGGGCTTTAATTACTTGGTTTATATTTGCAATTTATTTTCATACTCGTTTATCAAAAGGATGGAATGGTTTTAAATCTTCTTTGTTAGCTAGTTTTGGTTTTATAATTATTTGGATTTGTTATTTAGGTGTTAACTTAATGGGTAAAGGCTTACATAGTTATGGTTTTTTATCATAATAATTATGGGCTAGGAGGGATTTGAACCCCCGACACCACGGTTCGTAGCCGTGTGCTCTAGTCCACTGAGCTACAAGCCCTATTATATTTTTTATATTAAATTATAATATAATTATATTTGTTATAATTTAATTTTACAAGCTCTATTTATTCGAAGGAAATTAAGTATGTTTTTTATTAATGCATTAAAAGATTATGTTGATCATATTAATGATATATTATTTATTTTAAATGAAAATTTTAATGTTTTTATTTTTTTTAAATCTATTTTTTTATATATTGGTAATTCTTTAAGTATACTCTTCATTTATTTATTATCCTTTAAGTGGTTAACTGATTTTATAGAATTACCAGCAAATTTTAAACATAATTACATAGCAATCTTAGAAGGTAAAAATTTATTTGAAACAGCGCTTGAAATTGAGCTTGATAAAAGTTTTTTTTCGTTTTTTGAAAATTCATCATTAAATTCTAAAAATTTTTTTACCGGTTTTTTAAATAGTTTTTTTTTAGTTCTTCCTTTTTCAATACCTCAATTATTAACAATTAGAGCTCTTATTATTAATGGATTACCTGCCGGTATTTTTGCTGCCTTAGGAACAATATGTGGTCAATTTATTTTTTTTAGTTCTATTTTATTTGGTTTTGAATTTTTAATTTTACCTTTTTTAACTTTTGAACCTTTTAATCTTTTATTAGGTTTATTTTTATTGGTAAATTTACTTTATAATATGATTCATAATCCAAATATGAAAATTATAAATTTTTATCAAAAAGATGTTTTATTAAAATTATTTGGGTTAAATTTTATTTTATCTTGGACTGAACAAACATCAATTTACAACTATTTTGGTAATTTAACTGTTAGTGGTTATTCTAATTTATTACAAACTAATGAAAATATTAAATATTTTTTTTTAAATAATTTTTCTTATTTAATTGGTATTTTATTAGGTAGTTTAGTTTTTACAGCATTATTTGGTTTTTTAATAATTAATATTTATAATTTTATTTCTAATACTATATGTTCTAAAATTCCGTTTATTATTGTAAATGAACGCTTTCATTATATTAGTTTATTTATAACAACAATTTTATGTTTTAATAATATTCCTTATTATGGTTTTGACTATTTAATTTATGGTCCATTAGGTTTTGTTTCTGAAGATAGATTTTTAGAAAATACTCTTCCTAAACCTGTTTATAGTTCTTTTAAAACAAATAAAGATAAAATGTCCGTTATAAATATAGCTACAAATCCATTAAATTTTGATAAATCGGATTTAATAAAAAAAGATATAACAAATTATTTAAAATATGAACAATATAGTTTAGAATCTGAGAGTTTATGGAAAAATCGATTTAATTTAAGAACAGATCAAAGAAGTAGTACTCGTAAACAAATAAATAGTACTAAAAAAAATAATTTTAAAGAAATTAAATTTGAAGTTCCTAATTATGAAACACCTAATTTAGAATTATATAGTACAAAACTTCAAAAAAAAGAAAGCGCAATTGAAGAAATTTTTACTCAATTATTTAGAAACGATATTTATTTAGGTTATCAAGATGCCAATTCAAAAAACCAAATAAAGCAAGTTCAAGTTCATCGTGAATTTAGAGAAAAATATTATAGTAATCCTGTATATAAAGCTTTAATGCATTTAGATATGCACCCTTTTTTATGGGGACAACCCAATTCTTATAATTTAACAGTAAATGACGAAATAGATTTATTTAAACGCCGACTTATTTTACAAAATTATTTAAATACTATTCAAGATTATAAAAAGTTAGTTATCAATAATAAAGAATCATATGCTGAAAAAGTTTATAATCAACAATTTAAAGGTTCTTTAAGTTTAATAAGACATTTTAATGCTATTAATTTAAATTTTGATATTAATAAAAATAATTCTTTAAACTCAGAATTGAATTTTAAAAAAGTTTTAAAGTTTGATCAACCACAATATAATAATTTTTCAAATGAAAATAAAGTTTTTTTACATGAAGAACTGAATAAAACTAATTTAGATCCATCAAAATATATGGTATTAAATAATACTGCTCCACTATACATTGGGTGGGATTCTTCGTTACGAAAATTTCTTATTAAAGCTAGTTATGTACCAGAAGATTTACAATCGGGTGATTTTAGTTATGGTTTTAGAGATAATAAAAATATAGCATCTAAAAATTTACCTTTTTATTTTACTTTTCAATCATGGTCTCCCGCAATTGAAAATATTAAAAATCAATCAAATTTAATTCTTAAATTACCATCATTAGAGCTTTCATCTGAACAATTAGATAATTTTAAACAAATATTACAATTTGATACTAAAAATAATGAATCTCGTAATTTAAAAACAAGTACAAAAAAAGTTATTAGTTCAAAAACAAGTGATTATTTATTAAACCGTTTACCAAATTATAATTGGTATTGGGCAAAATCAAAATTAGATTCAAAATCAAAAAAATATTTAGAATTAGGTGAAACTTTACCAACAAGATTAGATGGTATCGCATGGCCCGGTATTAATGATAAATTATTAATAAATAAACTATTAAATAAATTATAATAATAATTGACAATATATGAAAAAGTTTTTAAAATATAATTTTAATATATATATATTATATATATTAAAATTATATAAGCGAACATAGTTTAGAGGTAAAATATCGCCTTGCCAAGGCGAGGTCGGGGGTTCGATTCCCCCTGTTCGCAATATTTAAAAAAATTAAAATTGACATAATTTATATATTTATTTATAATAATATATAACAAACAAATAATTTGTTTGGGAAAAATTTTTAACTTTTTAAAAATAAATATAAATAAATATGACTGCAATTTTAGAACGCCGCGAAGCTTCATCTTTATGGGCTCGCTTCTGTGAATGGGTAACTTCAACTGAAAACCGTTTATACGTAGGTTGGTTTGGTGTTATCATGATCCCAACATTATTAACAGCTGTTTCAGTATTCATCATCGCATTTGTTGCTGCACCACCTGTAGACATCGATGGTATCCGTGAACCAGTTTCAGGTTCATTATTATACGGAAACAACATCATTTCTGGTGCTGTAGTTCCAACTTCAAACGCTATTGGTTTACACTTCTACCCAATCTGGGAAGCTGCTTCTGTAGATGAGTGGTTATACAACGGTGGTCCGTACCAATTAATCGTTTGTCACTTCTTCTTAGGTGTATGTTCTTACATGGGTCGTGAGTGGGAATTATCTTTCCGTTTAGGTATGCGTCCATGGATCGCAGTAGCTTACTCAGCTCCTGTAGCTGCAGCAACTGCTGTATTCATCGTTTACCCAATTGGTCAAGGTTCATTCTCTGACGGTATGCCTTTAGGTATCTCAGGTACTTTCAACTTCATGATCGTATTCCAAGCTGAACACAACATTTTAATGCACCCATTCCACATGTTAGGTGTAGCTGGTGTATTCGGTGGATCTTTATTCTCAGCAATGCACGGTTCATTAGTAACTTCATCTTTAATTCGTGAAACTACTGAAAACGAATCTGCTAACGAAGGTTACAAATTCGGACAAGAAGAAGAAACTTACAACATCGTTGCTGCTCACGGTTACTTTGGTCGTTTAATCTTCCAATATGCATCATTCAACAACTCACGTTCATTACACTTCTTCTTAGCTGCTTGGCCAGTTGTAGGTATTTGGTTCACTGCTTTAGGTATTTCGACAATGGCATTCAACTTAAACGGTTTCAACTTCAACCAATCAATTGTTGATTCTCAAGGTCGTGTATTAAACTCTTGGGCTGATATCATCAACCGTGCTAACTTAGGTATGGAAGTAATGCACGAGCGTAACGCTCACAACTTCCCATTAGATTTAGCATCAGTTGAAGCTCCTTCAATCAATGGTTAATCTTTTTTATTATTAATTAATTATCACTTTTAAAAAGTGATAATTAATTATATACTTATAAAAAAAAATAATATAAATAAAAAATTTAATATAAAAAATTAAATACAAAAAAATTATAATTATAAAAAAATAATTATTATTATATAAATTAATATTAACTAATATAAAGTTATATAGTAATTATAACTTTATATTATATATATATATTATTTAGCCTTCTAGCGGAGTCGAACCGCTAACCTTCGGTTTACAAGACCGATACTCTACCAATTGAGTTAAGAAGGCTATAATTATTTTTTATACAAAATAATTATATTAATATTATATTAAAAATTAAAATAAAAAACAACTAAATTAGTTGTTTTTTATTTTAATTTATTTTTCAATTAGATTTATTGACTTAATATCTGGCGAATGAATTGGAAAAATTCTTTCAATACCAATACCCTTTGATAATCTTCTAACTGTAATAGTTGAATTTAAACCGGCTAAATGCTGGGATATTATTTTACCACTATAAGATTGAATTCTTTTTTTATTACCTTCTTGAATTAAAACATCAATTGAAACAATATTTCCAATTTTAAACGAAGGCAAATCTAATTTTAAATAATCTGATTCAATATCTTTAATTAATTTATTTAATTTCATTTTTTTTTTTTTATAAATTAAAATTTTATTCTAAAATTTTAGAAACTACACCAGCACCAACAGTACGACCCCCTTCACGAATCGCAAAACGCATATTATCTTCAATAGCAATAGGTTGAATTAATTCGACAACCATTTTTACTCGATCTCCTGGAATTACCATTTTTGTTTCAGACCCATCATCTGCTGTAAAATTTTCAATTTTTCCTGTAACATCAGTTGTTCTAACATAAAATTGAGGTCGGTAACCTGGGAAAAATGGAGTATGACGGCCACCTTCTTCTTTTGTTAAAACATAAACTTGTGCTTCAAATTTTGTATGAGGTTCAATTGAATTTGGGGCAGCGATTACCATACCTCGTTGTATTTCATCTTTTTGAACACCACGAAGTAATACACCTACATTATCTCCTGCAACTGTTTCATCTAAAGTTTTTTGGAACATTTCTAATCCAGTAACGGTTACATTTTTTGTATCTCCTAATCCAACAAGATCTACTGTTTCATTTGTTTTTAAAACACCACGTTCAACACGCCCAGTTGCAACAGTTCCACGACCAGTAATAGAGAATACATCTTCTACTGCCATTAAGAATGTTTTATCTGTTTCACGTTCAGGAGTTGGAATATAACTATCAACTTGTTCCATTAAAGTATAGATTTTTTCAACCCATTTGTTATCAGAAGCTTCAGTATTTTCAATTAAAGCTTCTAATGCTAATAAAGCTGAACCAGTTACAATAGGTACTTCTTCACCTGGAAATTCATAAGCTTCAAGTGTTTCTTGAACTTCTAATTGAACTAATTCTAATAATTCAGGATCATCTACTTGATCTTCTTTATTTAAAAAAACAACAATATTAGGAACACCTACTTGTTTAGCTAATAATAAATGTTCTTTTGTTTGTGGCATAGGACCATCAGCACCAGATACAACTAGAATAGCACCATCCATTTGAGCTGCACCTGTAATCATATTTTTAACATAATCCGCATGACCGGGACAATCAACATGGGCATAATGACGATTTTCTGTTTCGTATTCTACGTGTGCTGTATTAATAGTAATTCCTCGTGCTTTTTCTTCAGGTGCAGAGTCAATTTCATCATATTTTTTACCGGTTTTTCCACTAAATTTTTGTAATGCCATAGTAATAGCAGCAGTTAATGTTGTTTTACCATGATCAACATGACCTATAGTTCCAATATTAACATGCGGTTTTGATCTTTCAAATTTTTCGCGAGCCATAGTTTATATATATATATTTTTTAAATAAAAAGTATTTTTAATTTTTGCTTGATTAAGTATTAATAAAAATTAATTATATATTAAATTTTTAAAAAGAAGCTTTTCTACTTATCACTACCAAGAAGATTTAGACAGTCCAGGTAATAAACAATTATGAGCCATTTCTCTTAAAACATGGCGAGATAATCCAAAATTTCTATAATAACCTTTTGGACGTCCTGTAATTAAACAACGATTATTTAGTCTAGTAGCAGAACTATTTCTAGGTAGTTTTTGTAATTTATTATATAAATTTATTTTTTCGTCTAAAAATTTTTCTTCTTTTATTTTTATTTTTAAATTTTGACGTTTTATTTTATATTTATCAACTAATTTTTCACGTTTTTTTTGACGTGCAATTAAACTTTTTTTTGCCATTTTTTATTTTAATAATAATAATATAACTTATAAATTATATAATATATAAGAAAAAATATTTTTATTTTCTCTTATATATTATTTTAATGATGTGTTAAATATTAGTCAAATTTATAAATTATTTATATTAAAATAATATATGAATTAGCGGAGTAGGGGAATCGAACCCCTCGCTTCAGCTTGGAAGGCTGAGGTATTACCACTATACGAACTCCGCTTTTTTTATAAAAGATATGAATATATTTTATAAAAAAAATCAATCTTTGTCAACCAGTTAAGTTTTTGGAATATTTGAATTTTAATAAAAAAAAAATTATAATATTTAGAAAATAGGGCTGTTTCTCCCATTTTTTTATTAAAAATATAAAAATGAAACAAAATAATTTAATTTTATTTTTTATTTCAAGGAGTTAAAAAATGGCAGGGACTACAGGAGAACGCCCGTTTTCAGATATTTTAACAAGTATTCGTTATTGGGTTATTCACAGTATTACAATTCCTTCTTTATTTATTGCCGGTTGGCTATTTGTAAGTACCGGTTTAGCTTATGATGTTTTTGGTACGCCACGTCCAAATGAATATTTTACAGAAGATCGTCAAGAAGCTCCATTAATTACAGATCGTTTTAATGCATTAGAACAAGTAAAACAATTATCAACAATTAATTAAAAAAATAATTTAATCTAAATTATTTCCAAATATTTTTAACAATTTATTAATTATGTCATCAAAAAAATCAACATATACTTATCCAATTTTCACTGTTCGTTGGTTATCTGTACATGCTTTAGCTGTACCTACAGTTTTCTTTTTAGGCGCTATTACAGCTATGCAATTTATTCAACGTTAATATAAATTTTATTTAAACAATAAAAGTTATTTAATTAGTTTTATTTCTTTTTATAAAAGAAAATCATTTTATTATGAAGGATTTTTAAGGTTATGAATAAACCAAACCCAAATAAACAAACTGTAGAATTAAATCGTACAAGTCTATACTGGGGTTTATTACTTATTTTTGTATTAGCTGTTTTATTTTCGAGTTATATTTTTAATTAATATTAATTAAAAATAAATTATTATAATAAAAATTTTGTTTATTATTATTTAAATATTTAATAATAATAATTAACAAAATAAAAAATTAAAATTAAAATGAAGGTTAAATAAATGTCAAATACTGGAACAACTGGACGTATTCCTTTATGGCTTGTAGGTGTTGTAGTGGGAATTGCTGCTATTGGTTTATTAGCCATTTTCTTTTATGGTTCATATTCAGGTTTAGGATCATCTCTTTAATATTTTTATATTTTATTTATTAAAAAATTTAATTTTTTGATTTATATTATTAGTATTCAGTATAGTTGTTAAAAATAATATTTATATTAAAAAAATATTTTAGTATGACTTTTTTATTAGCAAAGTTACCTGAAGCATATGCACCTTTTGATCCCATCGTAGATGTATTACCTATTATTCCGGTATTTTTTTTACTTTTAGCTTTTGTTTGGCAAGCTTCAGTAAGTTTCCGTTAATTAAATTAATATATATATATTTATATTTATATTAATTCATTAATTGTAATATTTATTTTTAAATAAAATAGATATAATAATTTTAATAAATTAAACTAAAAAAAAAAAAAAAAAATGAATTTCGAAATTATACTTCAATTGACATCATTATTATTTATTGTTGCTGCAGGTCCATTAGTTATTGTATTATTATCAACACAAACAGATAATGGATTATAAAATTTAATTTAATTATTTAGTAAATAAATAATTAAGATATAAAAAAAATAAATTAAAAGGAAAAATTATGATTTTAGAAAACCAAATTTTTATTGCTTTATTTATTGCATTAATTAATGGTATTTTTGCTGTTCGTTTAGGAATTGCTTTATACAAATAAATTATTTTAATAATAAAAATAAAAAATTTAAAATTTAGTTTTTATAAATATTATAATATTTATAAAAACTAAATATTTATTTAATAAAAAATCGGGATGACAGGATTCGAACCTGCGGCCACCTGTACCCAAAACAGGTGCGCTACCAAACTGCGCTACATCCCGAAATAAGTTTTTAGTTTATATTATATAGTATATAATCTTTTATACTATTATCAAATAATATAAAAGATTATATACTATATAATATATTAATAATTAATAATTAACTATTCAATCATAGCATGATATGTAGCTACAGTTGATGGTGAAATTTTATTTAAATAACGAAAAATCCAATATTTAAATATAGTGTCTAATAAAACAGGAAATGTAGCAACAAATAAGAAAATAAAATTCTCATTTGGTGGGAAACCAAATCGATTTAAAAAAAATTCTAAAAATAATTCCCAGCCACGAGGTGAATGAAAACCAACTAAAAGATTAGTGCTTAAAATAAGCAAAGCTGATTTTAAAGTATCACTTAAACTATAAATAAATTCAACTAAAAAAGATTTAAAAATAATAATTTGTGGTTTTAAAATAATAATAACTAAAGTTAAAGTCCCAAATGTAATTAAATCTCCAAAAAAATTAGTTAATGCTTCAATACTTTTTTGATTATAATTATTTGCTAAATCTAATGTTTTTTTTTGAATTTGGGATTTTAAAATTACTGGAAATTCTAATGCATTAAAACCTGTTTCATAAGTAGCCCAATTCGGTGTTTCATATCGTGTAGGAGTTAAAAAATAATCAAAATATAAAACTTCTTCGAAGTCTTGTAGTTCAGTTAAAGCTTCTTTTTCTAAATAAGAATTTAAAAATATATCATCTTGCTGTTTATTCCATAAATAATCAGTTAAAGGGATTAGAATAAAAGTTTTAGCTAAAAAATTTATTATTAATGGAATAAAAATTAAACTTAATAATGATTGCAAAGAAACTAAAATCTGATATCTAGAAATACGAAATTCTTCAATTACTAAATTATTAGAATTTTGGAAAAGTTGTGTTAAAAATCTATTTAAAGTTCTAATGATAGATCGTGGTATAATTCCAACAGGTTCAATAGAACGAGGAAGTTTTGTTTTACTTTTAAAACGAATATTATTGTTATTATACATATAAAATTATAAAAACTAAAAATATTTATTTCTAACTTTTAGTTTAAACTAAAAGTTAGAAATAAATTTATTAAATTAAGTCTTTTTGCAAAAATTGTGCTAATTCGGCTGCTAATACTTCAATTTCTTCTAATGTCATTGGTTGACCGACTCGTGTTAATGGAATTTGTCTTTGACCTTTTACACAAAGATAAATAGTTCTACGAGGGTTTAAACCATCTTTTAATTCTAGACGAATTGCTGTAACCTCATCAATTGGATAAGTCAGATCAATACGTCTATTTTTTCCAGGAAAGCCCCAGCGAAAAATTCGAACTATACCATTTTGTTTATCAAAAATATTAAATCCGCCACCAACACTCCACAAAATAGTTAAACCTAGATAACAACTAAAAATAAGTCCTAATAAACCATAAAAACACATTACTAATCCCTGAGGGAAAAAAATAATATTATCTGCATGAATTATTGGTAATAGATTTAAATTAAAATAACTTGATAAACCAGTTAATAAAAAATCTATCCCCCCAATAGCACAAATAATAGCCCAAATATAATTACTTGTTCTTCTTGAACCAACGACAACATAACGACGAATTAAATTACTATTCATAAATTAATATTAAAAATTTTTAAAATTAAAAAATTAGTTTATTTCAGGAATATATCCTAATTTTTTGTACGGAGCTTGTCTATTAAAATTCATTATTTCATATAATGCATTTTTTAAAAAACATCTTGGTATAATTAAATCAACTAAACCGTGATGCAATAGATATTCTGAAGTTTGAAAATTATCAGGTAATTTTTCTTTAAGAGTTTGTTCAATTACACGACGTCCGGCAAAACCTATAACTGCATTTGGTTCTGCAATAATTAAATCTCCTAGCATAGCAAAACTAGCAGTTACACCACCTGTGGTAGGGGAAGTTAAAATTGAGATATATAATAGTTTTGCACAAGATTGATGTATATGTAAAGCAGCAGAAATCTTTGCCATTTGCATTAAACTTAAAATTCCTTCTTGCATTCGAGCACCACCAGATGCACAAACTAAAATAAGTGTTAAACCTTTTTTAGTTGCATATTCAATTAATCGAGTTATTTTTTCGCCAACAACAGATCCCATACTACCACCCATAAAGTCAAATGCCATAACACCTAAAGCAACTGGAACATTATTTATAAGCCCTGTTCCTGTTTGAATAGCATCTTGAAAACCTGTTCGTTTTTGAGCTTCTTGTAATCTATCTGGATAAGTTTTTTTATCTTTAAATTTTAAAGGGTCACATGGTGAAATAGTTTCATATAGTGGTCGCCATGAGCCTGAATCAATTAAATTTTCAATTCGATCAGTACTATTAATTCTTAAATTAGATCCACATTCAATACAAACATAATGTTGTTTTTTAAGGTGCTTTATATAAAGAATAACGCCACAATAATCACAACGAGTCCATAATGCATTATCATTAGAATTATTTATTTCTAAATTATTTTTTTCTAATTCTTGTTTTGAAATCGATGAATTATTTATTAATAATTCTTGTTTACGTTTTTTTTTTACCCAAGCTAAAATTGACATATTTTTTTTTGGTCCTATACTTTTTTTGTTATATAAAAAATTAATAATTAAATTATTTTAATACTGATGAAGCAATTTGATCAACTAAACCGTATTGTTTTGCTTCATGAGCAGACATAAATTGATCTCTATTTATATCTTTAGATATTCGAGCTAATGTTTGCCCTGTTCTATTAGAATAAATTGAAACAACTTCATCACGAATTCTTAGCATTTCTTCTGCTTCTGATAATACAAGTGAGGTTTGACCTTGACTGCCACCTGCCGGTTGGTGAATCATAATTCTACAATGAGGTAAAGCTAATCGTTTTCCACGAGTCCCTCCAGCTAAAACTAAAGAAGCCATTGATGCTGCTGTTCCAATACAAATGGTAGTCACATCTGATTGAATATAATTCATAGCATCATAAACTCCAATACCACATGTTACTGAACCACCTGGAGAATTAATATAAAGAAAAATTCCTTGAGATTTGTCTTCTGCATTTAAATATAACATAATACCAATTAATTGATTTGCTAATTCATCATCTAAATCTTGACACAAAAATAAAATACGGTCTCGGTATAAACGATTATATAAATCAACCCATTGAGCTGTTTCTTCTCCAGGTAAACGATAAGGTACTTTAGGAACACCAATAGGCATAATTTTTAATAATTAAATAAAAAAAATAATATTAACATTTCAGTTGTTTATTTAATTATAATTGTATTTTATAAAAATGCAATTTTTTTTTATATGCCAGGAACCAGAATCGAACTGGTGACACTAAGATTTTCAATCTTATGCTCTAACCAACTGAGCTATCCCGGCTTTATATTATTATAGTATACTAAATATTTTTTGTCAATTACTTATATTTTATGTAAGCTTTTAAGCTTACATAAAATATAGGTAATTAGAATTAATATTAACTTTATTTATATTTAAAATAAACCTAAAGTTAATGAAATATCAATTGGTAATGTTGCACCAATACCTAACCAAATTGCCGCTACTGTACCAATTAAAAAAACAGTTGTAGCTACAGGTCTACGGAATGGATTTTGAAATTTATTAATGTTTTCAATGAATGGAACTGTAATTAAACCTGCAGGAACAGCTGCCATTAATAACACACCTAATAATTTATTTGGAACTGTACGTAACAGTTGGAAAGTTGGGTAAAAATACCATTCTGGTAAAATTTCTAATGGTGTTGCAAATGGATTTGCAGGCTCACCAATAGCTGCAGGATCTAAAACCGCTAAACCAATAACACATGCGAATGTTCCAAAAATAGTAACTGGGAACATATATAATAAATCATTAGGCCAAGCAGGTTCACCGTAATAATTATGTCCCATACCCTTAGCTAATTTTGCTCGTAATACTGGATCTGTTAAATCTGGTTTTTTAATAACAGCCATTTTTTATCTCCTTATTTTTAAATATATTTAATTTTTTTTTATAATAATTTTTTCTCTACTTATATATTAATACACAATAATTAATAATTATTGTGTATTAATATCAATTATTTTTATAGTGGACCAGAGATACCTTGCTTACGGATCATTAAGAAATGCATTAACATAAATACTGCAGTTAATAATGGTAAAACAAAAGTATGTAAACTATAAAAACGTGTTAGTGTTGCTTGACCTACACCTACACCACCACGTAATAATTCAACTAACGTTGTTCCTACAACAGGAATTGCATCAGGTACACCTGTTACAATTTTAACAGCCCAATATCCTACTTGGTCCCAAGGTAATGAATAACCTGTAACACCAAAAGAAACAGTACAAACTGCCATAGTTACTCCTGTTACCCACGTTAATTCACGAGGACGTTTAAACCCTCCTGTTAAATAAACACGACAAACGTGTAAAATCATTGATAAAACCATCATAGATGCTGACCAACGATGAATCGAACGAATTAACCAACCAAAATTTACCTCTGTCATTAGATAATTAATTGAAGCAAAAGCTTCTGCTACTGTTGGACGATAATAAAAAGTCATAGCAAAACCTGTCGCTACTTGTACTAAAAAACAAGTAAATGTAATCCCACCTAAACAATAGAATATGTTTACATGAGGAGGTACATATTTACTTGTAATATCGTCTGCAATTGCTTGAATTTCTAAACGTTCTTCAAACCAATCGTAAATTTTACTCATTTTTTTATAATTATTTAAATAATTTCATAAATAGACTAAATTTAATTTTATTAATTTTTTATTAATATCATTATATATATATTATAAATAATATAATTATAAAAATCAATTATTATTTATAATAATACCGTATTTTTTTAAACTTTGTTTTAATTCAAATATATCATACTTTTTTAAAATTTCTAAATTAAAAATTTTATCATTAAATGTATAAAACAAATTTGATTTAAATGAAACTAAATCTCCAATTTTATTAATATTAATTTTTTTTAAAATAAAATAAAGACGTGAAGTTAATTCTAAATTTAAAATATCGAATTCTAAAATATTTACTTTTAAATTTTTATTTATATATAGTTTTTGTAAATTAGTTTTTTTTTTATATTTTGTTAAATTAAAATTTATATTTTTTAATTTTTTAGATAATACTAAATTAGATTTTTTTGATTTTTTATTTTCAAAAAATATATAATTTTTTAAATAAGCTTTTTGATTTTTATTTATTAAATAAAAATCAAAAAGCTTATTTAAAAAATGTTTATTGTTATAAAAAAAATTTATATTTTTAAATTTAATAAAATTACTAACAAAATTATTTTTTTTTATACTTAAAAAATCTAATTTTTTTTTATAAAAATAAAAATTAGTTAATTTAATGATTTTTTTATTAAAATATAAAAAGTTAAATTTATTAAAATATAATTTAGTTTTATATTGATTAAAAAAATTGATTTTAAATTGTTGTAAAGGTAAAAATAATTTAATTAAAATTTTAACAGTTTGATGAATTGCAGAACGCGGATCTATAGTTCCATTCGTCCAAACTTCTAAGAATATTGTTTCTTTTTTTGTTATTGAATTTTTTACTTCTATTTTATAATTAACTTTTTTTATTGGAGAAAAAATAGCATCAATTGGAAAATAACCTATCTTATCGAAACCAATTTTATTTATTTTTTCGAAATCATTATAATTATTTTTATTATTATACATTAATTGATCAAATTCAGGGGGTTTAATTTTATTATCAAAAATATAATTTATTAAATTATACTTTTTTTTTTTTATTAATGAATTTGTTAATATATTAGAATTAGATAAAAATTGTTTTTTATTTAATTCACGTTGTTTTTTCCATTTTTTATATTTGTTCAATAAAAATATATTTTTATTATTTGATAATAAATTTATTGGTTTTTGTTTTTCTAATAATTCTACTAATTTTGAATAATTTTTCGAACTTGGTGTATGTGTTAAATATTTTTTACCAGAATGAATCAAAAATTTAATATTTAATTGTCCTTTATGATTCAAAGTAGCAATATATTGATCTGGATCAATTGATTTTATAAAAAAAGGTAATTTTAAATCTCTAGCTCTTATAATACCAGGGCCTTTAACATTTAAAAAACCTATTTGTGGTGAAAAAAACTTAAATTCAGATTTTAAAGTAATTTGTTTTATATTTAGTAATATATCTAAAATACACTCGCGCATTCCAGGTAAGGTATCATATTCATGAGACGTACCAATAATTTTAACAAAAGTAATAGCTGTACCTGGCAACTCTGATAATAAACCTCGTCTTAGTGTATTTGCAATTGTAAGTGCTTGTCCAGAACTCCACGGACCTAATTCAAATCTTCCATAAAATGTTGTTGGATTAACAATTTTAGAATCAATACATGATATTAAAGTATATTTCATTTTATTATATTATTTAATTGATTTTTAATTAAATTTATTTATATATTTGATTATATATTTATAAGAATTATATATTTGATTATAAATATAATCAAATATATAAATAATTAAACACGTCTTTTTTTAGGTGGTCGACAACCATTATGAGCAATTCCTGTAATATCTCGAATTAAAGTTATTTGTAAACCTGCGTCGATTAATCCACGGATAGCTGTTTCACGTCCAGGACCAGCTCCTTTAACCATAACTTTAGCTTGTTTTAAACCCTGATCCATCGATTGTCTTGCAGCAATTTCTGCAGCAGTTTTAGCTGCAAAAGGAGTTGATTTTCTTGCACCTTTAAAACCACAAGAACCTGCTGAAGACCAAGAAATTACTTTACCTTTTAAATTTATAATTGTAACAATTGTATTATTAAATGTTGATTGAATATGAACAACTCCCTTAGGAAGTTTATTAGACTTTATTTTTTTTGATGTAACTTTTCGAATTTGTTTTGCCATAATTTTATTTTTTATTTAATTAACCTTGACGTTGTTTATGTTTGGGATTTTTACAAATAACTAAAATTTTTCTTTTTCGTCGAATTAAACGACATTTATCACACATTTTTCGAACTGAGGGACGTACTTTCATTTTAATTAATATTTTTTTTGCTATATTTTTCTTTCTCTTTTTTATTTATTATTTTTTATTTGATTTAAAACGATAAATTATTCTACCACGTGTTAAATCATATGGGCTTAATTCAATAATTACTAAATCCCCTAATAAAATTTTAATAAAATTTCGTCGTATTTTCCCAGAAATATGCGCAATAACTTGAAAACCATTTTCAAGTTCTACACGAAATATTCCGATAAACATAGGTAAACATAATTAATTTATTTGTTTTTCCCCGTTTCCACACCGTACATGAAACTTTCATTTCATACGGCGTTCTATAAAAAAATTAATTAATTTTTTTAATTAGAAGTTATTTCTCAACTATCATTACTAGTATCTTTGATATTTTACTTCTGCTCTAATTTTATAGTTAAAAACTATAAAATTTTTCCTCGTTCCCTAAATTTTATCTATACAAAAATGTCATTAGGAATCTACTCTAAATATATTTTTTATAATTAAATAATTGGTCATTCATAATCTAAAATCTTACTAAACCAAAAAATATATTTTTTATATTCGTAGATTTGTCAATCTTTATTAGATATTCTATCCATAGACTTTATTTTAGATACCCGATTTAATACCTTGCTCCTTGTACCTCCTTTGAAATATCCTTTGGCTTCTTTGTTCCTTTGATCTTTGCTTTTGGCAACGGCAAAAGGGGCAAAGGTAAAATCGTCTTTATCGAGCTTCATACTTATAATATAGCATGTCGAAATTTTAGTAATAATGTTTTTAAATTAATTATTATTCATTCCATTATTTAAAAATAGAGTTCTATTAATATAAAAATATTATATTAATGTCTAAGTTTATTAATTACTTAGAAACGAGTCACACTTAGATAAACACTGAGTCACGACACCTTGCATTTCAATTAAATTTTCTTTTTCTAAATTCAATTTACCAAATAGAAAATAATACTTCGCCACCAATTTTATTATTTCTAGCTTCTTGATCTGTCATTAAACCTTTTGATGTTGAAATAATAATAGTACCCATACCGTTTAATATTCTTGGAATATTTTTATAACTAGAATAAACACGAAGACCAGGTGAACTTAAACGTTTTAAATTTGTTATACAAGGCTTTTTTAAATTTCCGTTATATTTTAATTTTATTTCAATTAAATCTAAGGGGTTTAATGATATTTTTACTGACTCAATATACCCTTGTTTTTTTAAAATTTCACTTATTCTTTGATTTGTTTTTGTATTTAAAACGTTAACAGTTTCATGTTTTGCTAAATTAGCATTACGTATACGTGTTAACATATCACTAATAGTATCATTTATCATAATTTTAATTTTAATTTTAAAATAATATTTTATATTTTTTTAAAAGGCATTCCAAACTCTTTTAATAAAGTAAATGCATCATTATCTGTTTTTGCAGTTGTAATAATTGAAATATCCATACCTCGAATTTGATCAATTTTATCATAATCAATTTCAGGAAACATTAATTGTTCTTCTAAACCTAAACTATAATTTCCTAACCCATCAAAACTTTTAGGATTTATTCCTTGAAAATCACGAATACGAGGTAAAGCTAAAGAAATAAATCTATCTAAAAAAGCATACATACGATCTCCTCGTAATGTAACACTAATACCAACAGCTGTTTTAGCACGAAGTTTAAAGGCTGCAATAGCTTTTTTTGAACGTGTTAATACACCACGTTGGCCAGCAACTAAACTAATTTCATTTAATGAAGTATCTAATATTTTTGAATTCAATGCAGCTTCTCCTAAACCCCTGTTTATTACAATTTTTGAAATTTTAGGTACTTGATGAATATTTTTTAAATTTAACTGTTTAACTAATTTCGGTATAATTACTTCTTTATATTTTGTTTTTAAACGTTCCATATTATATATTTTTTTTATAAAAATTCAAAACTTATTCACTTTATTTTATACAAAATTTAATTATAAAACTTCAGGTGCTAATGAAACAATTTTTGTAAAATCTTTTTCTCTTAATTCTCTAGCAACCGGTCCAAAAACACGAGTTCCGCGAGGATTATCGTCTTTATTAATAATAACAGCAGCATTATCATCAAAACGAATAAATGTGCCATTATTACGCTGTATCTCTTTACTAGTTCTTACAATAACTGCCCGAACTTTATCAGATTTTTTTAAAGGCATATTTGGAGTAGCTTGTTTAATAACACCTATTATAATATCACCAATTTTAGCACTTTGTTTATAACTTCCTCCTAAAATGCGGATACACATTAGCTTTTTTGCGCCGCTATTATCAGCGACATTTAAAATTGTTTGTGGTCTAATCATAATATTTTATAGTTTTTTATTATTTATATATTATTTGTGTTTTAATAGGCATTTTATGACCTGCAATTGTTAAAGCTTTTTTTGCTACCGGTGTTGTTACTCCTCTAATTTCAAAAATAACTTTTCCAGGTTTTACAACAGAAACCCAATATTCAGGTGTTCCTTTTCCTGAACCCATACGACTTTCAGCAGCACGCATTGTTACAGGTTTATCGGGAAAAATTCTAATCCATAATTTACCATTACGTCTTACATAACGAGTTAAAACACGACGACCTGATTCAATTTGACGAGACTTAATCCAACCAGGTTCTAGCGCTTGTAAACCATAATCACCATAAGCTATTTTATTACCACGATTAGCTTTTCCACGCATTTTTCCACGATGATGTCTACGAAATTTTGTTCTTTTTGGTTGTAACATAATTTATTCTAATTTAATTTTTTTGTATATTTTTTTTATTATTGATTAATTTTAAGTTTTTTCTCCTTTAAATAACCAAACTTTAATACCTAAAATTCCATAAATTGTTTTTGCTGTTTTATAAGAATAATCAATATCAGCACGTAAAGTTTGTAATGGTACACGTCCTTTACGAACCCATTCTGTACGTGCAATTTCAGCACCATTTAATCTACCAGAAATTTGTATTTTAATTCCTTTTAATTTAGTAAATCTTGTACGGTTTAAAGTTTTTTTTAAAGCGCTTCTAAAAGGTATACGTTCTTCTAATTGTTGAATTAAATAATCAGCTAATACCGAAGCTTCTGAATAAATATCTTCTACTTTAAAAACATTTAAAATAATTTCAACTTTAGGTAAATTTTTATTAAGGCGTTGCTTATAACAAATATTTTCTAATATACTCTTTAATTCTGCTAAACTTTCTTTTGTATTTTTACGGTTTAAGATTTTACTAGGTAATGCAGTATTAATTGAAACTTCTACTAAATCAATTGGTTCCTTTGTTTCAATATTTTGTGTTGTTCTATAACGTTTAATCAAAACATCAATAATATGTGCTTTTGAATACTTTTTAAAAATATAAGAACGAATATTTTTATCTTCTAAAATTAAACGTGGGTAATTATCAAATTTTGAAAACCAAACTGAACGATGTTTTTGTGTAATACCAAGTCTTAAACCTAAAGGATGAATCTTTTGACCCATAATTTTTGCCTTCTAATTTTAATAATATTTTTATTTGTTAAATAAATTAACGTTTTAATTTTTTATCTTTTTTTATATGGCCTTTAAATGTTCTTGTTGGAGCAAATTCCCCTAATTTATGACCAACCATTTGATCAGTTATAAAAATAGGAATATGTTCACGACCATTATGAACTGCTATTGTATGACCAATCATAATAGGAACAATAGTTGAAGAACGAGACCAGGTTTCAACAACTTTTTTCTCATTATTTTTATTCAATTGTTGAACTTTTTTTAATAAATGCTCTGCTACAAAAGGACCTTTTTTTAATGAACGAGACATAGTTTTTCCTTAATAAATTAAAAAAATTTTTATTTAATAATAAAATCATTTAATTATTTATATATTTTATTTTAATACATTACTAATTTTTAAATGATTTACGTCGTTTAATAATAACTTTATCACTATATTTTGATTTTTTACGAGTTCTAACACCTAGTGCTGGTTTACCCCATAAACTAACAGGTTTTTTTCTACCAATTGGTGAACGACCTTCACCCCCACCATGAGCATGATCACATGGGTTCATAGCAATTCCTCGAACTTTTGGTCTTTTACCTAACCAACGCATTGCACCAGCTTTACCAATTCTTATATTATTTGCTTCTACATTTCCAACTTGACCAATTGTTGCCCAACAATTTTGAGATAATAAACGAACTTCTCCTGAAGGTAAACGTAAAGTAACATAATTATTTTCTTTTGCTACAATTTGAGCAACGCAACCTGCCGAACGGGCTAGTTTACCACCCGAACCAGGTTTTAATTCAATATTATGAACTTCTGTACCTAATGGAATAAACTTTAACGGTAAACAATTTCCTATAGAAATAGGAGCTGACGGAGAAGATAAAACTGATTGATTTATTTTCAATCCTCGTGGATGTAAAATATAACTTTTAGACCCATCATCATGGATTAATAAAGCAATTCGTGCTTTACGGTTTGGGTCATACTCTATTGTTTTTACTTTTCCATTAATTCCTATTTTATTACGTTTAAAATCAATTAAACGATATAATCGTTTATGCCCGCCTCCGCGATGACGACTTGTAATTATTCCTCTATTATTACGACCTTTTGAACGAAATAGCCAAAAAGTTAAAGATTTTTCAGGAGAAACTTTTGTAATTTCATTAAAATCTGAAACAGATCTACTACGTGTGCCTGCTGTATAAGGCTTATAAAATCTAATACCCATAAAATAACCTTTTTATATATTTAAATTTTTTTTTTATAATTTTATTTAATCATTCTGTCCAAAAATAGGTATTTTTTGGTTTGGTTTAATTGTAATGATTACTCTTTTATAACGTACTTTGTAACCTTGTTTTAACCCTAAACGTTTTTTTTTTGTTGGGGGTAGATGTGTATTTACAGAAGTAATATTAATATTAAATAAACCTTCTAAAATTTTTTTTATTTGTGGTTTAGTCAATCTTTTATCAACATCAAATGTATATTTATTCTTTTCAATTAAACGAAATGATTTTTCTGTAATTACAGGATATTTTATTAAATCAATCATATTTTATTTTTTATTTAATTTTTAAATACAAGTTTTTAAAAAATTTTATTTTTTAAAAAATTTAATATCTTTACTATTCATTTTTTAGAACCATTTTTATGATTAATTTAATTAATTATTAAATAAAAATAATTAATTATTAAATAAATATTATAATATGTAAAGTATTAAATATATTATATATTTTTTTATATTATATTTAATAATATAAAAAACAAAAAGTTTTTATTATAACTTAGTGTAATTAAAAAAATTTATTTTGACACTTTATTTATTTTGTTATAAAATAATTTATAACAAGTTTTTAATATCATTTTTATTTTTTTTATTAAAAAAATTATAACTCAAATAAATTATAAATTATTTTCTAATCGAAAAATCAACATTATTAAATAATAATGTAAAGTAAATAATTTTTTATATTATTTTACTTAAAAATTTTTATAAATTTTTTATTTAACAATTATGTACGATTCTTACGTTGATGATCAAACAAAAAGTGTAGGTAAGGTTACACAAATTATTGGGCCTGTAGTTGATATAGCTTTTTCATCAAATAAAATGCCTAATATTTATAATGCCATTTTAATTCAAGGAAAAAATCAAGCTGGCCAAGAGATATCTGTAACATGTGAAGTTCAACAATTATTAGGAGATCATTGTATTCGTGCTGTTGCTATGAATGCAACAGATGGTTTAATGCGAGGAATGGAAGCACTTGATACAGGAAATCCATTAACAGTACCTGTAGGACCAACGACGTTAGGTCGTATTTTTAATGTTGTTGGAAAACCAGTAGATGGTTTAGAAGATGCTGCTCATGAAAACAGTTTACCTATTCATAGATCAGCTCCAGCATTTGTAGATTTAGATACGCAATTATCTATTTTTGAAACTGGGATTAAAGTTGTTGATCTATTAGCACCTTATCGTCGTGGTGGTAAAATTGGATTATTTGGTGGTGCCGGTGTTGGAAAAACTGTTTTAATTATGGAATTAATTAATAACATTGCAAAAGCACACGGAGGTGTTTCTGTATTTGGTGGTGTTGGTGAAAGAACACGTGAGGGTAATGACCTATATATGGAAATGAAAGAATCTGGTGTTATTCAAGAAGATAATATTAGTGAATCAAAAGTAGCTTTAGTATATGGTCAAATGGTGCGACAAGTTCTTGTATAAGTCTTATATTTATAATATAATTCAAAGTACGAGGGGACTATAATAGTCCTAACTATATTATGTTGGGGTTAAATTCCCCCGAGTTATCGCCAACTCGCCTTTTAACCTTGATAGGAATTCCAGGTATGGAAAACCGAAGTTTAGCAAAGGTTAGAAGTAGTTATACAGTATAATTTATACACAACGGTGCACTTCTTAAGCCTCTTGTTCCGAACGTATACTTCTTTTCTTTTAAAGATGAGGAAAACTAGAAACTATATATATATTAATATATAAAAGACTAGGTCTTGTACATGGTAGTTTCGTTTGGCTAACATGGGCGAAAAGTTTTTTACACAAGAAAGGGGTATTGGGTGAACCTAAATATAACACGATTAACATAATATGGAACATTGGTAAGCTCTCATAAACTCCTTCGGGTAGGTGATACGCCGCATGTTTATGGGAGTGCAGGAGACATTCAGAAGCCAACGCCTCTTTGCAATGGTGAAGTTGATATGCTGAAAGAATGTTAGCAAGAGACAAAATTCTTAGGAGAAATAAATGAGTAAATTCAAAACAGAATTCACGTGGAACGAAATTGACTGGGGTAACTCATACAACATAGTTCGAAGATCTCAACGAAGAATTTTCAAGGCAAGCAAGTTAGGTGACAAAAGAACTGTAAGACAATTACAGCAAAGATTGATTCGAAGCAAACATGCAAAATTGATAGCTGTACAACAAGTTACTACTTTAAATAAAGGCAAGAAAACTGCGGGAGTAGACGGCTTTGTTCCTACAACCCCAAAGATGAAATTGACGCTTGCAAATAATTTAAATTTAAACGGAAAGGCCTCCCCCATTAAAAGAGTTTGGATTCCAAAACCTGGGAAAACTGAAAAGAGACCGTTAGGTATACCCACAATACAGGATAGAGCAAAACAAGCCCTTGCAAAGTTAGCTTTAGAACCTGAATGGGAAGCAAAATTCGAGCCAAATTCTTATGGATTTAGACCGGGTAGAAGCAGCCATGATGCTATCGAAGCCATATTTTTAAATTTACGTACAAAAACGGATAAACTTGTATATGACGCAGACATACGTAAATGCTTTGATAGAATAGATCATAAAGCATTAATAGCTAAATTAGATACTTTTCCTTTATTGGAAATACAAATTACCTCTTGGTTACAAGCAGGGATAATGGATGAATACGCCAATATACCAAGAAGTACAATGGGTACACCTCAAGGTGGTATTATATCTCCATTATTAGCAAATATAGCTTTACACGGACTTGAGGATCACCTTAAAAACTACGTATCCTCAAGAGATTTTCCTAAACCATATCCAAACGCTGGAAGAGGGACCAAAACTAAAAGAGCAGCACTTGGTGTTATAAGATATGCCGACGACTTTGTATTAATTCATCGAAATCCTGAGATCATGGAAAAGGTCATCCTTGAAACAAAAGATTGGCTAGCAAATGTGGGTTTAGAAATTTCTACAGAAAAATCTAAATTAAGGAAAGCAAGTGAATCTTTTACGTTCTTAGGTTTTCAATTAACCTTAGTAACAAAACATGGACAGAGTCGAGTGAAAATCACTCCTTCAAAGGAGAATGTCAGAAGGCTTATAGACAAGACACGTAACATCATTCAAAATAATAAATCAGCTAGTTCATACAGGCTAATATATTTATTACGGCCAATCTTAATAGGTTGGGGAAACTACTTTCGTTACTGTGAATGCAAAGAAACTTTTAGAAAGGTAGATAACATTATATACAATCAAATAAGAGCTTGGGTGTTTCGACGTGCTACTCGACAAGGAAGAGAAACTGTTAAACAGAAATACTTCCCAGAGAATAGGGTTTATACGTTTCAAAACCGCCTTTACAAGGCAAATTGGATCCTTAATGGTACAATAGCTTCGAAAGAAGGAAAACCTCAAACAACGCACCTTCCAAAATTAGCATGGATATCTAGCGAAAACTATGCTAAAATAAATGATGTTTGTTCAGTCTATGATGGAAATCATATTTATTGGGCTAAAAGAAACCCTCAATATAGTATCTTATCAACAAGGGTATGCAATCTCCTAAATCGTCAAAAAGGAAAATGCACTGCCTGTAAGAAAAAGTTTGAAATAGGGGATCACATGGAAGTAGATCACATCAAACCACGCTCGCAAGGCGGCCTAGATCAATATAAAAATCTGCAATTATTGCATAGACATTGTCACATTAACAAAACTTCAATAGATTTAAAAATCTAGCCTAGAAAATCTTGCAGGAGCCGGATGAAGGGAAACTTTCACGTCCGGATTTGAAGACGAGAATATCTATAAATGGATATCTTAGTTTAACAATGAACCACCTGGAGCACGTATGCGTGTTGCTTTAACAGCTTTAACAATGGCTGAATATTTTCGTGATATAAATAAACAAGACGTATTATTATTTATTGATAATATTTTCAGATTTGTACAAGCTGGATCAGAAGTATCAGCTTTATTAGGACGTATGCCATCTGCTGTAGGTTATCAACCAACACTTGCAACAGAGATGGGTGGTCTACAAGAACGAATTACATCAACAAAAGATGGTTCAATTACATCTATTCAAGCAGTATATGTACCAGCTGATGATTTAACTGATCCAGCTCCAGCAACAACATTTGCACACTTAGATGCTACAACTGTATTATCTCGTGGATTAGCTTCTAAAGGAATTTATCCAGCAGTAGACCCGTTAGATTCAACATCAACAATGTTACAACCTTGGATTGTTGGAGAGGAACATTATACATGTGCTCAGAACGTTAAAGAAACATTACAACGATATAAAGAATTACAAGATATCATTGCGATTTTAGGTCTAGATGAACTTTCAGAAGAAGACCGACAAGTTGTAGCTCGTGCTCGTAAAATTGAACGTTTCTTATCACAACCTTTCTTTGTTGCAGAAGTATTTACTGGTTCTCCAGGAAAATATGTAAGTTTAAAAGAAACAATTCAAGGTTTTAATAAAATTTTAAGTGGTGAATTAGATGATTTACCAGAACAATCTTTTTATCTTGTAGGAAATCTTGAAGAAGTTGTTGCTAAAGCAGCTACTTTATAAAATAAAATTATATTATCTATAATTTTATTTATAATTTAAAATGAAGGTTTTTTATGAGTTTACAAGTATGTATTATGACTCCTGATAAAATTTTTTGGGATGAAGAAGCAGAAGAAATTATTTTACCAACAAATACTGGCCAAATGGGTGTTTTACCAAAACACGCTCCTTTAATTACAGCTTTAGATATTGGTGTAATGAGTATACGCCAAGATAATTCATGGAATAGTTTTGCTTTAATGAACGGTTTTGCTTCAATTCAAAACGATAAAGTTACTATTTTAGTAAATTCTGCCGAATCAAAACAAACAATTGATAGAAATGAAGCAGAAAAAGAATTTTTAGAAGCTCAAGAACGTGTTAATAAAACAATTGATGAAAAAGAAAAAGTAGAAGCTGTTTTAGCTTTCAAAAGATCTCGTGCACGTTTTTTAGTTATAAAAGATTAAACGAGTAAAAAATAATAAAAATATATATAAATTCTATATAGAATTTATATATATTTTTATTATTATTTTGGGGATGGGGGGACTTGAACCCCCACGGTTTATACAACCGGCGGATTTTAAGTCCGCTGCGTCTACCATTCCGCCACATCCCCGTGGTCTTATAACTTTATTTTATATTAAAAAAATTTTTTGTCAATATTTTATAAACGTTATAAAAATAAATTAATAAATATATTTTAATATGCCAACAATTCAACAATTAGTAAATTCAGCACGTATAAAAATAACAAATAAAACAAAATCTCCAGCTTTAAAATCTTGTCCACAAAGACGTGGTGTTTGTACTCGAGTATATACAACAACACCTAAGAAACCAAACTCTGCTTTACGTAAAGTAGCGCGAGTACGTTTAACTACTGGTTTTGAAGTAACAGCATATATTCCTGGGATTGGTCATAACTTACAAGAACATTCTGTAGTATTAGTTCGTGGAGGACGAGTAAAAGATTTACCAGGTGTTCGTTATCATATTGTTCGAGGTACTTTTGATACAGCTGGTGTTAAAGGTCGATTAAATAGTCGTTCCAAATTTGGAGTAAAACGTTCAAAATAAATTAGTTTCAATTATGAAGGAATAAAAAAATGTCTAGACGTCATAGAGCAAAAAAACGTATTATTTCACCCGACCCTTATTATGATAGCATATTAGTTCATATGCTAGTTAATCGTATTATGAAAGACGGTAAAAAAACATTAGCTTATAAAATAGTTTATCAAACTATGCAATTAATTTCAGAAAAAACTGAACAAAATTCATTACAAATATTAGAACAAGCAATTGAAAATGTTAAACCGTTAGTTGAAGTAAAAGCTCAAAGAGTAGGAGGTTCTGCTTATCAAGTACCAATAGAAGTTAATTCTGAACGTGGAACAGTTTTAGCAATTCAATGGATTCTTTCTGCTGCTCGTAATAGAGCTGGAAATAGTTCAGTTTTAAAATTAACAAATGAAATTTTAGATGCTTTTGCAAAAACTGGTGGTGCAATAAAACGTCGAACTGAGGTTCACCGTATGGCAGAAGCTAACAAAGCTTTTGCAAAATTCCGTTTTTAAATTTTTTATTATTTAAAAATAATAAACTAGTAAAAAAAATAATTTAATTTAAATATGCCACGTTCACAAAAAAATGATAATTTTATTGATAAAACGTTTACAGTAGTAGCAGATGTTTTAATAAAAATTTTACCAACATCAAATAGAGAAAAACAAGCTTTTACTTATTATCGTGATGGTATGTCAGCTCAAGCTGAGGGTGAATATGCAGAATCACTACAAAATTATTATCAAGCTTTAAGATTGGAAATAGATCCGTATGATAGAAGTTATATTTTATATAATATTGGATTAATACATACAAGTAATGGAAAACATGGTAGAGCTTTAGAATATTATTATCAAGCTTTGAAAAGAAACCCTAGTTTACCTCAAGCTTTAAATAATATTGCAATTATTTACCATTATAGAGCTGAACAAGCAACAGAAAAATATCAATCTGATGTTGCTAAATTACTTTATGATAAAGCTGCTGATTATTGGAATGAAGCTATTCGATTAGCACCAACAAATTATTTAGAAGCCCAAGCATGGTTAAGACAACGTAATTTAAAATAAAAATTAAAATCCGTAATCTTTAAAAAAAAATTTTTATTAAAAAATTTAATTTATATAAAAATAAATTATATGTAATAAATACACATATACAATTAAGTCTATAAAAAATTAATTGTCTTTTAATTATTAATGTTAACACTTAAAATTTTTGTTTATACTGTGGTAAGTTTTTTTGTTTCATTATTTATTTTTGGTTTCTTATCAAATGACCCTGGTCGTAATCCAAGCTCATAATTTTTTTTGTTAATAAATTAATAATTATTAATTTAAAATTTACTAAATATAAAATATATTAAAAAGTATCTTTGTTTTTTTTTAATAAAAAACAAAGATAAAATATAAGGAGATTTTTTTATGGCTGCTGCATATTTACCATCAATTTTAGTACCATTAGTTGGATTAGTTTTTCCAGCTATTGCAATGACGTCAATTTTTATGTATATTGAAAAACAAGAAATCAATTAAATTTTAAAATTTCTACAAAACAAACACATTAAAATTTCTTATGGAAAGTCCCGCTTTTTTCTTTTCAATTTTTATTGGATGTCTTCTATTAAGTATTACCGGTTATTCGCTTTATGTTGGATTTGGTCCTCCTTCAAAAACCTTACGAGATCCTTTTGAAGAACATGAAGATTAATTAAAAAATATTTTATTTTAATTTTTAATTAAAAATTAAAATAAAATATTTTTTAAAGCGTAGGTTAAATTCCTATAAATCTTAAATTTAATAAATATTATTTTTTTTGCATCCAGTGGGGTTTGAACCCACGACGTCCTTTTGGGAAGCGGATTATGAGCCCGCTGCTTTCGACCACTCAGCCACAGATGCTATATATAAAATTATTTTATATTATTTTATATTATTTTATCTTACTATTTAATAAAAGCAAGATAAAATAATATAAAATAATATTATTTTGCTAAAGTTTGCCAACTCATAGTAACATCATCTAAAATAACTGAACTGTTATAAATTTCTAAAAGAATTACTAAAAATACTGCAAATAAAGCCATAAAAATACCCATTAATACTGTCGTACCCCAACCAGGAGCAACTTTACCATATTCTGAATTTAAAGGACGTAATAAAGTTCCTAATGCTGTTGACATACCTAAATTTTCAGTGTCTTTTTGTGCTGCCATAAAACAAAATGATTTAATTATTAGTTTTACTTTCTGTAATTAAAAAAAAATATATATATTTATATATTTTATAAAAAATAGATTAAGATATTTATCTATTTAATGATACGAGGGGGTTCACGAAAAAAAATTGAAAAGAAAATAATACCTAATGTTCCTACTAATAAAAAAGTATAAACTAAAGCTTCCATAAGAAAAAAATTAAAAAAAATATATATAATTTAATTTATATATCTAGTAATAATATACTAGATATATAAATTAAAATTTATTAAACAGATTGACGTCGACTTGATGTATCTCCTAATTTTAAGAAAGCACCAAATTCAATTTGATCATCAATACCTTCATCAATACCTGCAAAAACGTCACGGAAAATTGTACGTGCACCATGCCAGATATGACCAAAGAAGAATAATAAAGCAAAACTTAAGTGCCCAAACGTAAACCATCCACGTGGACTACTACGGAATACACCATCAGATTGTAAAGTTGAACGATCAAATTCAAAAATTTCACCTAGTTGTGCTCGACGAGCATATTTTTTAACCGTTGCTGGATTAGTGAATGATACACCATCAAGTTCTCCACCATAGAATGTTACTGAAACACCTACTTGTTCGATACTATATTTAGATTCAGCTCGACGGAATGGAACATCGGCACGAACAACTCCATCTTTATCTAATAAAACAACTGGGAATGTTTCAAAGAATGTTGGCATACGTCGTACAAATAATTCGTTACCATCTTTATCTTTGAAAACAGCATGACCTAACCAGCCTACTGCAATACCATCCCCACTGTTCATTGCTCCTGTACGGAATAAACCACCTTTTGCTGGGTTATTACCAATGTAATCATAAAAAGCTAATTTTTCAGGAATTTGAGCCCATGCTTGTGATAATGATTTACCTTCAGAAAGACTATTTTGTACTCGTTTATCAATTTCTTGTTGGAAGAATCCTAAATCCCATTGGTAACGAGTTGGGCCATATAATTCAATTGGAGTTGTTGCTGAACCATACCACATTGTACCTGCGACAACAAAAGCTGCCCAAAAAACAGCTGCAATCGAACTTGATAATACTGTTTCAATATTACCCATACGTAATCCGTTATATAAACGTTGAGGTGGTCTAACACATAAATGAAATAATCCGGCTAAAATACCTAAAATTCCAGCAGCGATGTGATGAGAAGCAACACCTCCTGGGTTATAAGGATCAAAACCATCTGGACCCCATGATGGAGCTACTGGTTGAACACTTCCTGTTAAGCCATACGGGTCAGAAACCCAAATACCAGGACCAAATAATCCTGTAACATGAAATGCACCAAAACCAAAACATAAAACACCAGATAAAAATAAATGAATTCCAAAAATTTTTGGAAGGTCTAATGCAGGTTTTCCAGAACGTGGATCACGGAATAGTTCTAAATCCCACATAACCCAATGCCATATAGCGGCGAAAAATAATAAACCAGATAAAACAATATGCGAGGCAGCAACACCTTCATAACTCCAAATACCTGGGTTACTTGCACTTTCACCAGTAATTGTCCAGCCACCCCAAGATTGAGTAACACCTAAACGAGTCATAAAAGGTAATACAAACATACCTTGTCGCCACATTGGATTTAAAACTGGATCTGAAGGATCAAAAACAGCTAATTCATAAAAAGCCATTGAACCAGCCCAACCAGAAACAAGAGCTGTATGCATTAAGTGAACAGCGATTAAACGACCTGGATCATTTAAAACAACTGTATGAACACGATACCATGGTAATCCCATAAATTATTATATATATAAATAAATTTTTTACTTTCTTTCTTTTTAATTAATATTATATTATTTAGTATAAATTTTATTATACTGTATTATACTATATTATAATAAAATTTATATTAAATGTCAAATTTTCAAAATAGAGTTTATATTTAATATAAATTAAACCTATAACCTTTAAGTATAAAAGTTTAATAGTTGAACTAAGTTTAAATAAAAATAAAAAAATATTTTAAAAATTGGTTTATATATATATATTTAATAATATTATATATATAAGCTAAGAAACATAATAATATTATGTATGTTAGCCCACTAGAAACTGTTTATTTTTAATTTTTGTTAAAACAAAGATAAATCTAATATTAATACTTTTTTAAAAATTTAACTAACTATAATATTTGTTAACATTCTACTTATTACTAATAAAAACGTAAAAACTTTCTTTTTTCTATTGGATTCTTATTAGTTATATATTGTTTATAGACTTCTTTATTTTTTCAAAAAATTATTATTTTGTTTTCTATATTTTCAATCATCAGCATTTGTATATTACTTTATAAAATTATAACAGCTTTTAACTAATTAACATACATCTACTCAATATAATAATTGTTTATTTAATATTTTTTATTAATAAAAATAATACTAATCTTGTTTATAATTAAATGTATTTAGTTTTTATAAATTAATTATCTATATGTATATTAGTATTTAATATAATTATAAATTTTATATTTTTTTATAAGTATAAATTTATTATCATATCAAAAGTTTAATATAGTAATAAATATAGGGGTATTAATGTGGGTGTGTAATATAATATTATAAATTAAATTTGAGATAGGTCTTATTAAAATATCTCTTTTTATTTAATTTATATTTTATTAATTTTTTAAAAAATTAATAAAATATAAATTAAAAAATATAAATTAAAAAATATTTAAATTAATATAAATTAATCTAAAGGTTTCATTGATAATGCAGGTTCATTATCACGATCGATCCCTTTTTCAAAACCAGCTGCAGCCGCACGAGCACGACCAGCGTGCCAAAGGTGAGCAACAAAGAAGAAGAAACCTAATACGAAATGTGAACAAGCTAACCATGAACGTGGAGAAACGAAGTTAACAGCGTTAATTTCAGTAGCTACACCTCCTACAGAGTTTAATGAACCTAATGGAGCATGAGTCATGTATTCAGCTGCACGACGTTCTTGCCATGGTTGAATATCATTTTTAAGTTTATTTAAATCTAAACCATTTGGACCACGTAAAGGCTCTAACCACGGACCACGGAAATCCCAGAAACGCATTGTTTCACCACCAAAAATAATTTCTCCTGTTGGTGAACGCATTAAGTATTTACCTAGACCCGTAGGACCTTGACTTGATGCTACATTAGCACCTAAACGTTGGTCACGAACTAAGAAAGTAAACGCTTGAGATTGAGATGCTTCAGGACCCGTAGGACCATAAAATTCACTAGGGTAAGCTGTATTATTGAACCAAGACATACAACATGCAATGAATCCCATTAAAGAAATAGCAGCTAAACTATATGATAAATAAGCTTCTCCAGACCATACAAAAGCACGACGTGCCCAAGCCCATGGCTTAGTTAAAATATGCCAAATACCACCAAAGATTTCTAAAGTACCGATCCAAATATGACCACCAATGATATCTTCCATGTTATCAACACTAACAATCCAACCATCACCACCAAATGGTGATTTTAATAAGTATCCAAAGATAATACCTGGGTTAATTGTTGGGTTTGTAATGACACGAACATCACCACCACCAACAGCCCAAGTGTCATAGACACCGCCAAAATACATTGCTTTCCAAACAAGTAACCAAGCACCAATACCAAGAATGATTAAATGAATACCTAGAATTGTTGACATTTTGTTTTTATCTTTCCAAACATAAGCAAAAAATGGAAAAGATTCTTCTAATGTTTCTGGCCCAATTAATGAGTGGTAAATACCACCAAAGCCTAAAACAGCTGATGAAATTAAATGAAGAACACCTGAAACAAAATATGGAAAAGTATCTACTACTTCACCACCAGGACCTACACCGTAACCTAATGTAGCTAGGTGCGGTAATAAAATAAGACCTTGTTCATACATAGGTTTTTCAGGAATGAAATGAGCTACTTCAAATAAATTCATAGCACCAGCCCAAAAAACAATTAATCCAGCATGAGCAACGTGTGCACCTAATAATTTTCCAGATAAATTAATTAAACGAGCATTTCCAGCCCACCAAGCAAAACCAGTTGACTCTTGATCACGACCACCTACACTAAGACTTCCATTAAAGAGCGTTTCCACGTGGTAATACCTCCTCTGGGAATACTAATGTTTCATGTGGTTGATCTTGAGCAGCCATCCATGCACGAATACCTTCGTTTAATAATTGGTTTTTTGTATAGAAAGTTTCAAATTCTGGATCTTCAGCAGCGCGAATTTCTTGAGAAACGAAATCGTATGCACGTAAGTTTAATGCTAAACCTACTACACCTAATGCACTCATCCATAAACCAGTTACTGGTACAAATAACATAAAGAAGTGAAGCCAACGTTTGTTAGAGAAAGCAACACCAAAAATTTGAGACCAGAAACGGTTTGCTGTAACCATTGAGTACGTCTCTTCGGCTTGCGTTGGATTAAATGCACGGAATGTGTTTGCACCGTCACCATCTTCAAAGATTGTATTTTCTACAGTAGCACCGTGGATTGCACATAATAATGCCGCTCCTAATACACCTGCAACACCCATCATATGGAATGGGTTTAACGTCCAGTTATGGAATCCTTGGAAAAATAAAATGAAACGGAAAATTGCAGCAACACCAAAACTTGGAGCGAAAAACCATCCAGATTGACCTAATGGATAAATAAGAAAAACTGATACGAAAACAGCGATAGGCGCTGAGAAAGCAATTGCGTTATATGGACGAATCTTAACAGCACGTGCAATTTCAAATTGTCGTAACATAAATCCGATTAAAGCGAAAGCTCCATGTAGTGCAACAAAAGTCCAAAGACCACCTAATTGACACCAACGTGTGAAATCACCTTGTGCTTCAGGACCCCATAATAATAATAATGAGTGACCCATAGAGTTTGGTGGTGTTGATACAGCAGCTGTTAAAAAGTTACAACCTTCTAAGAATGAACTTGCTAAACCATGACTATACCATGATGTAACAAATGTAATACCTGTTAACCAACCACCTAATGCAAAATATGCACAAGGTAATAGTAATAAACCTGACCAACCAACATAAACGAAGCGATCACGGCGTAACCAGTCATCCATTACGTCGAATAATCCACGTTTTTCTTCTGACTTACCGATTGCGATAGTCATATTGAAAATCTCCTAATTTAAAATGTATTTATCATGTTTTAATTAAATATTTTAAAAAATATTTAATAATATTTATTATATTAAATATATAATAAATAATTTACTCAAATTAACTTAATTTTATTAAGTTCTAGTTAAAGAAGTAATCATTTTTTTTTTTTATAAAAAAAAATTTAATGAAATCAATATATATTATAATAAAAATAATATTTAAATAAAAATCTATCATTATTAATTATAAAACATAAATGATAGAAATTATAATATATAAATATATTTAAATTAAATAAAAATATTATTTATAAACAAATAATTATCAAAGCATTTTAAAATAAATTTTAAAAATTAATTGTTTTAAAATTTGAATCTATTGTTTTTTTATAATTTATAAAGGTATAATTGTAATAAATTATTAAATAATATAATTTTTTTTTAAATTGTTTTAAATAATTTGAATTTAATCTTTCACTTTTTTTTTTTCAAGATCTTGTTTTATTAAGCCTATTTTAAATTATGCAAAAGCTCTTCCCAAATTAATTAATTTAATTTTCTAACTTTACAATTTTAATTCCTGATTATTTAAATAAATTAGTAATTCTAAAACTTTTAATTATTGTAAAAAGGGCTTTTTTATTTAAATTAATAATACAAATATTCCGACCTATATAAATAATATTATATAATATTATAAATTACAAAAGAATAACTTTTTGCGGTAATATTTTTCTTTAAAACTAGTCCTAGGCATATAAAAGTTAAAAAATTGATATATTGAGCGTAATTTCAAAAAATTTATTTTTAATATTAACGTTATTATTAAAAATAAATTGTTAGAAAAGGTTAACCAATATAAAGTTATTTTATATATACTGAAAATAATATTATTAAAATAAATATATTTTTGATTAATTATTACTATTTAGAAAAATATCGATAATTATTAGTTATTATAATTTATTTTTATTAAGTTTAAAAATATTTTTTTTTATTGACTAAAAATCTATAATAAGTTATAATTATTATATTAAAAAATTATTAAATGCCTACTTAGCTCAGTTGGTTAGAGCGTCCGTCTCATACGCGGAATGTCACTAGTTCAAATCTAGTAGTAGGCAATAAATATTATTTTGACTTAAAAAAAATACATTGTTATAATAATAATTAAGAGGGGGGTTGTAGTTCAATTGGTTAGAGCACTACCCTGTCACGGTAGAAGTTGCGGGTTCGAGTCCCGTCAGCCCCGATTTTACTATAAAATTAATTTATATTCAAAAAATTACTTAAGCCAAGTTTGGTTTGGTCCCTTATATTAATTATATAATAAATAATAATAAGAAATAATAATCAGCAATAACAATAATGATAATAATATCTAAAATAAAATTATGAGTTGAATTACTTGTTTTTATTTATTATAAATAATAAATAAACTCCTTTTAACTATAATAGTTAAAAATAAAATAAAAATTTTTTATTTTAAAAAATCATATTTATTAAGTAGTTAATTATTTAATTAATATAAAAGAAATATGGCAACAACAAAATTTCCAAAATTTAGCCAGGGGCTAGCAAATGATCCTACGACTCGCCGTATTTGGTTTGGGATTGCTACAGCACATGATTTTGAAAGTCATGATGGTATGACTGAAGAAAATTTATACCAAAAAATTTTTGCTTCGCATTTTGGTCAATTAGCAATTATTTTTTTATGGACTTCAGGTAACTTATTTCATGTTGCTTGGCAAGGAAACTTTGAACAATGGGTTCAAAATCCATTAAATATTCGTCCAATTGCTCATGCAATTTGGGATCCGCATTTCGGCCAACCCGCGGTTGAGGCATTTACACGAGGAGGAGCTTCAGGCCCTGTAAATATTGCAACATCAGGAGTATATCAATGGTGGTATACAATTGGGATGAGAACAAACCAAGATTTATATATTGGTTCAATTTTTTTATCTTTAGCTGCAACAGCATTTTTATTTGCAGGCTGGCTTCATTTACAACCTAAATTTCAACCCGGCTTAAGCTGGTTTAAAAATGCAGAGTCACGTTTAAACCACCATTTATCTGGTTTATTTGGGGTTAGTTCTTTAGCTTGGACAGGTCATTTAGTTCACGTAGCTATTCCTGCAGCACGTGGACAACGTGTTGGTTGGGATAATTTTTTAACAACATTACCACATCCACAAGGATTAACACCTTTCTTTACAGGTAATTGGGCTGCATATGCAGAAAATCCAGATACTGGTAACCATGTTTTTGGTACTGCTTCAGGATCAGGAACAGCAATTTTAACTTTTTTAGGTGGTTTTCATCCACAAACACAAAGTTTATGGTTATCAGATATGGCACATCATCATTTAGCGATTGCTGTTTTATTTATTGTAGCGGGTCATATGTACCGTACCAATTTTGGTATTGGACATAGTATGCGTCAAATTTTAGAAGCACACACTCCACCAGCTGGAGGTCTTGGTGCTGGTCATAAAGGGTTATATGATACAGTAAATAACTCATTACATTTCCAATTAGGATTAGCTTTAGCATCAGTAGGTACAATTTGTTCATTAGTGGCTCAACACATGTATTCATTACCTCCTTATGCATTTTTAGCACAAGATTTTACAACTCAAGCTGCTTTATATACGCACCATCAATATATTGCAGGTTTTATTTTATGTGGTGCATTTGCTCACGGAGCGATATTCTTTATTCGTGATTATGATCCAGAAGCAAATAAAGGAAATGTTTTAGCACGTATGTTAGAGCATAAAGAAGCTATTATCTCACATTTAAGTTGGGTTACTTTATTTTTAGGATTCCATACTTTAGGTCTTTATGTTCACAATGATGTAATGCAAGCCTTTGGTACACCTGAAAAACAAATATTAATTGAACCAGTTTTCGCTCAGTGGATTCAAGCTTCACACGGTAAAACTGCATATGGTTTTGATTTATTATTATCTCAACCAAATAGTGTAGCTTATTCAGCTGGACAAAGTTTATGGTTACCTGGTTGGTTAGAAGCAATTAATAGTAATACTAATACTTTATTTTTAACAATTGGTCCTGGTGATTTTTTAGTTCACCACGCTATTGCTTTAGGTTTACATACAACAACATTAATTTTAGTTAAAGGGGCTTTAGATGCTCGTGGTTCAAAATTAATGCCTGATAAAAAAGATTTTGGTTATAGTTTTCCTTGTGACGGTCCAGGCCGTGGTGGAACATGTGATATTTCAGCATGGGATGCTTTTTATTTAGCAGTATTTTGGATGTTAAATACAATTGGTTGGGTAACATTCTATTTCCATTGGAAACATTTAGGAATTTGGCAAGGAAATGTAAACCAATTTAATGAATCATCAACTTATTTAATGGGTTGGTTACGTGATTATTTATGGTTAAACTCATCACAATTAATTAATGGTTATAATCCATTTGGTATGAATAGTTTATCTGTATGGGCTTGGATGTTCTTATTTGGACATTTAATCTATGCTACAGGTTTTATGTTTTTAATTTCATGGCGTGGATATTGGCAAGAATTAATTGAAACATTAGTTTGGGCTCATGAACGTACACCAATTGCAGCTTTAATTCGTTGGAAAGATAAACCTGTTGCTCTTTCAATTGTTCAAGCTCGTTTAGTAGGTTTAGCTCACTTTAGTGCTGGATATGTTTTAACATACGCTGCATTTTTAATTGCATCAACATCTTCAAAATTTGGTTAATTTATATTTTTATTATATATATATTTACTAAAAAAATAATTTTATAAGGTTAAAATAGAATGGAAGTAAACGTTTTAGGTCTTATTGCAGTAGCTTTATTTATTTTAATTCCCACATCTTTTTTATTAATTCTTTACGTAAAAACAGCAAGTGCGGATGAAAATTAAAATTATAATGATTGTCAATTTTTATATTTACTTAATATAAAAATTGACAATCATTATAATTTTATATAATATTTATAATATTAACTTTTTGTAAAAAAATATAAAAAGGCGGCTGTAGCCAAGTGGTAAGGCATCAGATTGTGACTTTGACATTCGCGGGTTCAAGTCCCGTCAGTCGCCCAAATTACATTTTTAAAATATAAATTTTTATATTTGAAAATAATTAATTTATTAATTATAATAATAATAATAATAAATTATTAGGAAAGGTGGCAGAGTGGTTGAATGCTTCGGTTTTGAAAACCGGCGTACTTTCACGAGTACCGAGGGTTCGAATCCCTCCCTTTCCGAAAGATAAGATTTAAATAATTTTTAATATAAAATTAAATTTATATATATATATATAATGTATTTTTATAAAAACTATTTTTTTTTTAATAAAAAAAAACAGGTTTATACATGTAAATCAACTAAAGATAAGATAGAAAAAAATTTTTCATGTAATAATAAACAATCAATTACTCGTGTTATTGTTTTTACTTCAGGAAAAGGTGGAGTAGGAAAAACTAGTACAACAGCAAATATGGGTATATCAATTGCCCGTTTAGGTTATAAAATTGCTTTAATTGATGCTGATATTGGTTTAAAAAATTTAGATTTATTAATTGGATTAGAAAATAGAATTTTATATACAGTAATGGATGTTTTTGAAGGTAATTGTCGTTTAGATCAAGCTTTAATTCGTGATAAACGTTGGAAAAATTTATCTTTATTATGTATTTCTAAAAATAGGCAACGTTATAATATTACTAAAAAAAATATGAAAACATTAATTGATAGTTTAATAAATTTAAATTTTTCTTATATTTTTATTGACTGCCCAGCTGGTATTGATATTGGTTTTATAAATGCGATTACTGCAGCTAATGAAGCTATTATTATAACAACACCAGAACTCCCTGCTTTAAGAGATGCAGATAGAGTTGCTGGTTTATTAGAGGCCAATGGTATTTATGATATAAAATTATTAATAAATCGTGTTCGTTCAGATATGATAAAAAAAAATGATATGCTATCAGTTAAAGATGTTCAAGAAGCCTTAGGAATACCTCTCTTAGGTGCTATTCCAGAAGATGAGCAAATAATAATTTCAACCAATTTAGGAGAACCTTTAGTTTTAAAAAATAAATTAACATTAGCGGGTATTGCTTTTGAAAATGCTACAAGACGTTTAATTGGAAAAGATATTAATTTTATAAATTTAGAACAACCCTATAAAAATATTTTTCAAAAACTAAAAGATTTTTTTGTAACAATTTATAATTAAAATAGATAAGTATTTGCTCTTCGAGGGACTCGAACCCTCACGCTAAAAGCACTGGTTCCTAAAACCAGCGTGTCTACCAATTCCACCAGAAGAGCTAATTTATATTAAAATTTATTAGGTTTTATTTGAATAAAACCTAATAAATTTTAATATATTTAATAAAAAAACACAATATATTTAATTAAATTATTAATTAATAATTTAACGATTATTTAATAAATCAGTTAAACCTTCTTTTAAAAGAGCTTCTGCTTCTTCATTTAATGTATTTGTTTCACGAATTAATTCACCATATTTTGATTTATTTGTTGATAAATATTGACGTAATTCAACTAAGAATGAGCGTACTTCATTTACAGGAAGGTTATCTAAATAACCATTTGTACCAGCATATATAGTAGTTACTTGATCTTCTAATGATAATGGTGATGATTGTGGTTGTTTTAAAATTTCACGTAGACGTTGACCACGAGCTAATTGCTTCTGTGTTGCTTGGTCTAAATCAGAAGCGAATTGAGAGAAAGCTTCTAATTCAGCAAATTGTGCTAATTCTAGTTTTAATTTACCAGCAACCTGTTTCATAGCTTTTGGTTGAGCAGCTGAACCTACACGAGAAACAGAAATACCTACATTGATAGCAGGTCGTATACCAGAATTAAAAATATCTCCCGAAAGAAAAATTTGACCATCTGTAATTGAAATTACGTTTGTTGGAATATAAGCTGATACATCACCTTCTTGAGTTTCAACAATTGGTAAAGCTGTCATACTTCCACTACCTAATTGGTCACTTAATTTAGCTGCACGTTCTAATAAACGTGAGTGTAAATAAAAAACATCTCCAGGAAAAGCTTCACGACCTGGTGGACGACGAAGTAATAATGACATTTCACGGTAAGCTTGCGCTTGTTTTGATAAATCATCATAAATAATTAATGTATGACGACCTTTATACATAAAGTATTCTGCAAGTGATGCACCAGTATAAGGAGCTAAGTATTGTAACGTAGCAGGTGAATCGGCAGTTGCTGCAACAATAATTGTATAATCCATACAACCTCGTTCTTCTAACGTATTTACTACTTGAGCAATAGAAGCAGCTTTTTGACCAATTGCAACATAAACACAAACAACATCTTTACCTTTTTGGTTAATAATTGTATCAAGAGCAACTGATGTTTTACCAGTTTGTCTATCTCCGATAATTAATTCTCGTTGACCTCGTCCAATAGGAATCATTGCATCAACAGCAACTAAACCGGTTTGTAAAGGTTCATGTACTGAACGACGAGAGATAATACCCGGTGCTGGTGATTCAATTAATCGAGTTTCTGTAGCTTCAATATCACCTTTCCCGTCAATCGGACGAGCTAAAGCATTTAAAACACGTCCTAAACATTTATCAGAAACAGGTATTTGAGCAATTTTACCTGTAGCAACAACAGATGAACCTTCTTGTACTGTTAAACCTTCACCCATTAGTACAGCACCAACGTTTTTAGACTCTAAATTTAATGCAATACCAACAGTACCATCTTCAAAATCTAATAATTCACCGGCCATTGCTTTTTCTAATCCATAAATACGGGCAATCCCATCACCAACTTGAAAAACAGTTCCTACATTAACTACTCGCATGTCTTCATTGTATTGAGCAATTTGACGTCGAATAACACTACTAATTTCGTGTGCTTTAATTGTATATGCCATCTTTGTACTCCTATTATTTTACTTTTTAAGTAAAATGACCAAAATTTTTTCTGTTTTATTATAAAAAGGAAAAACACCCTATTTTTAAAATTTTTAGTTAAACATTTATAAATATATTTAATTAAAAGAATATTTTTTAATAGAAGTATATTTATTAATTTTAACTTTATTTACCCAAGGATGAAATGTTTTTGATTTCATTTTAAGTTTTAATTGATCTCGAACTTGTTTTAAAGATAACAATACAATTTGTTGTGAAATCTGCTGAATCGCTTTTTGTTGTTGTAAGCGAATTGCTGATTGTCTTGTTTCTTTTAAACGAGCCGTTTCTTCTTCTGCTTGTTCAATACATAAATTCTTTTCACGTTCAGCAGCAATTAAACCCTGTTCTCGAATTTCATTAGCTCTTATTTTTGCATTTTCTAATTGTGAAATTGCCTGATCCATTTTTTCTTGAATTTCTTGAGCACGAGCATCAGCTGCACATATATTTTGTAAAATTTTTTTTTTACGATTTTCTAATAACTCACGTACAGCATCACCAACAAAAGTAACAACAACTGCAATAACAACTGCTAAATTGATAACATTTGTTTCTAATATATTAGTATTAATACCGAAACCATGACCAAAAAACATACAATTAATTTCTATTAAATTCATAAAAAAATCTCCAAATTATTATATTAACTAATTATATAAATATTTAATTAAATATTTATATAATTAGTTAAATTTTTAATATTTTTAAAAACTATTAATATTTTTGGATTAATTTAATTATGAAGCAAATGGGTTAGCAAATAATAATGCTAATGCAACAACAAGACCATAAATTGTTAAAGATTCCATAAATGCAAACGATAGTAATAATGCACCACGAATTTTTCCTTCTGCTTCAGGTTGACGTGCAATCCCTTCAACAGCATAACCTGCAGCTGTACCTTGTCCAATTCCAGGACCAACAGCAGCTAAACCAACAGATAAACCAGCAGCAATAACAGAAGCAGCAGCGATAAGTGGATTCATAATTAATAATCTCCTAAAAGTTATATAGTGTATAATAATAATAACAACCATTATTTATAATTTATTTATAAATTATTTTATTTAGTTTAAATTTTTTTTTAATGATGATCTTCTACAGCTTCACCAATATATGCCCCAGCAAGCGTTGCAAATACTAAAGCTTGAATTCCACTAGTAAATAAACCTAAAAGCATAATAGGAATAGGAACAATTAATGGAACTAAAGCAACCAATACAGCAACAACTAATTCATCAGCAAGAATATTTCCAAAAAGTCGAAAACTTAATGATAAAGGTTTTGTAAAATCTTCTAATACGTTGATTGGTAATAAAAAAGCTGCTGGTGAAATATAGCGTTTAAAATAACCTAAACCTTTTTTACTTAAACCCGCATAAAAATAAGCAATTGATGTTAATAATGCTAAAGCAACAGTTGTATTAATATCATTAGTTGGAGCTGCTAATTCTCCATTTGGTATTTCAATAACGTGCCACGGTATTAAAGCACCAGACCAGTTTGATACAAAAATAAATAAGAAAATAGTTCCTAAAAATGGAACCCATTTTTCATAGTCTTCTTCTCCAATTTGTGTTTTTGCTAAATCACGAATAAACTCAGTAAAAAATTCTGTTAAATTTTGTAAACCTTCTTCTGGTATTGGTTTTAGTTGATTATTTGCTAAAAAAGAAATACTAGCAATTATTGCAAAAACAAACCAAGAAACCATTAGAACTTGTCCATGAATAGAATAACTACCAATTTCCCAATAATAATGTTGACCTACAGACACTTCTGCAGAATCAAATAAAAGATTTACTTCACTTAACATATTAATTTGGCTTTTATAAAAATTACCTTTTTAACAACCATTTTAGTTTTATTTCATATTTTTCTTTGTATTAAAAATTTCTTGCCCTTGTTTAATAGAAAATTCGAATTCTTGTAATAATAATTTTATTGACGGCATAGAATCATCGTTTGCAGGAACTATTAAATCTGAAATTGAAGGATCACAGTCAGTATCTAGTATACTTATACTACGAATACCTAATTTATTGCATTCTTTTAATGCATTTATTTCTTCATGTTGTCCAATAATTATAACAATATCAGGTAAAACTTCCATATTTTTCATTCCACCTAAATATTTATTTAATTTTTCTTTTTTTTTTATTAAATTAGCAGCTTCTTTTTTTGGTAATTTATTAAATAAACCTTTTTTTTCTTGTATTTCTAGATTTTTTAATTTTTTAGTTGATAAATAAACAGTTTTCCAATTTGTTAACATACCCCCTAACCATTTTTCATTAACATAAAATGAATTACAATTTAAAGCTGTTTCTGCAATTAAATTTGATGCTTGCTTTTTTGTTCCTACAAATAAAATTTTTTTACCATTAGATGCTGACTTTGTTAAAAATTTACAAACATAATTTAAATGAACATAAGTTTTAATTAAATCAATTAAATGAATACTATCTTTTTCAGTGTAAATAAAAGGTTTCATTTTAGGGTTCCACTTTCTTGCAGGATGCCCTAAATGCATTCCAGCCTGTACCATTTGTTCTAATGTAATTGCCATTTTTAATAATTAATATATATTGTTTTAAAAAACATTTTATTATTTTATCATTCAGTTGACTATTCTTTTAAAATTTTGATTTGACAATTGTTTTAATTTTTTGTTAAAATCTAATAGCAAATATAATTATTTAATTAAAATTCTTATAGTCAATTTTATTATAACATAAAACTTATAATAAATTCAATATAAAACTTTTTTACTAAGTTAATTTATAAAAATTTAAATGATGGGCTTATAGTCTAATGGATAAGACAAGTACCTTCTAAGTATTGAATACAGGTTCGAATCCTGTTAGGCCTATATAATAATATTAATGTTTTATATATAATATATATATATATTATTAATATTATTTATTAAATAATAAAAAAGGAGAGATGGCTGAGTGGTTTAAAGCGACTGATTGCTAATCCGTTGTATAATATTATTTTATACCGAGGGTTCGAATCCCTCTCTCTCCGAAATTATTTATATTATGTATTAAGATTATTAAAAAAATATATTAAAATTGAAAAATTAATTATTTTTTATTATAATAATAAAAAATAATTAATTTATTTATTCCTCAGTAGCTCAGTGGTAGAGCAATCGGCTGTTAACCGATTGGTCATAGGTTCAAGTCCTATCTGGGGAGAAAGAAAAAAAATATATTTTTTAATTTTAAAAATTTAAACTATCACCACGACGATATTGAAGATAAGCTGCTACTAAAAGACCACTAATTGTTACAGGTACTAATCCTAAAACAATTCCTGATAATAAAGGTTCTACCATAATAAAAAAGAAATAAAAATAAAAAATTGATTTTCACTAATTTAACTAAACTAATTTTATTAATATAAATATAATTTATCTAAATTATATTTATATTAATTGAATTTTTACAACTGCTAAATAAAAAATTGACGCCATAATAAGACCACCGATTAATAAACCAATATAACTAATTAATGTTAACATAAAAATATTTTAATTTAAATTAATATATTATATTTTTATATTTTAATAATAATTATTATTAAAATATAAAAATATTAAAAATTCATTTCAGCTAATTGAACTTTTTCAACTTGTTTTTTCTTAAGCACTAAGAAAATTTGAGTAATAAAGATAGTAATTAAAAAAACAATTAAACCTTGAACACGAGCTGGGTTTTGTAAAACAATTTCTGTTTCAGCTTGTCCAAAACCACCAACGTTAGGGTTGTTTGTTAAAGGTTGATCAATTTTAACAGCTTGTCCCTCACTAACAATAATTGTTGGTCCAACTGGAATTTTTTCTGTAATTGTTTCACCATTTGAAGTTTCAATTACAATACTTGTAGATTTTTTACTTGTTTTAATTTCAGTAATTTTTCCAGAAACCGAAGAATTAAAAATATTATTATTACTCTTTGATCCATCAGGATATAATTGTCCACGACCTCTATTACCACCTAAGTAAATAGGATACTTTAAATAATTAACATTTTTATCTTTCGCTGGATCTGGAGAAAGAATAGGAACAACCATTTGGCTATAATCTTTTCCTGGTACAGGACCAGCAACTAACATGTTTGATTGACTATCACTATAAGGTTGATAATATAACTGACCAACCTTTGTTTTCATTTCCTCTGGAATTCGGTCCGTAGGCGCTAAAGAAAAACCTTCTGGTAATATTAAAACCATACCTACATTTAAATCGCCTTTTTTACCATTTGATTGAACTTGTTGAATTGATTTATCATAAGGAATTTTGATAGAAGCTTCGAAAACACTATCAGGTAATACTGCTTGGGGTACTTCAATTTCAACTGGTTTTTGAGCTAAATGACAGTTAGCACATACAATACGTCCATTTGGTTCACGTGGATTTTGATAATTTTGTTGAGCAAATATAGGATAAGCTTTTGCTATTTGATCATATGTAAAAAAATTTAATGTGAATAAAAATAAAAAAACTAAATTTTTTGTTTTTATCATAAAATAATAAAATAAAAAATGAATTAGTAGTTATAAAATAAAAAACTACTTTTATTTCCTTTTATTTTAACTTATTTGATTAAAAATAATTTAAAAATATATATGTTAATTTATATAAAAATAACAAACTAAGTAAAGGCCTTTATATGAAAAAGTTTTTATTTTAAAAATATCTTCTCATTAATTATTATAATAGATTGACTAATAAAAAACAAAACTTATATCTTATCTAATTAATTTTAAAATAATAATATTTCAATGATAGTTTGTTTAATTCAAAATCATAAAAACGTTCATTACATAATATATAATAAATCAAATAATCAACAAACTCAATATTTAATTCTAATAAATTAAAACAATTAAAAATTAAATTAAAAATCAAATTTGAAATTAAAGTATAGTATTCAATTATTAAAATATTATTCCAATTTATTTCGGATTTAAAAAATGTATTTATAAAATTATAATTATTAATTTTATTTGAACTTAAAAATATATTTTTATCATTAATAAAATTATTTGAATTATTATTATAATTATTTGAAAAATAATAATATTTTGAAGATTGTTTAAGTAATAAAGTTAAAGAATTTACTTTTTTAGATTTTTTAAATGACCAATGCATAATATTACTATTTTTTAATTTTAAATTGGGTTCCCACCAATAAGGAATTACAGACCACAAATTAAAATTTTGTGAATTAGAATTTAATGATATTTTTTTATTTAATAAAAAAGATTTATCAAATTTATTAATTAATAAATTTGATAAATCTTTTTTATTATAATTATTTTTAATTATTTGTTTATTATTTTTTTTAAATGAATTTTTTGAATTTTGAATTAATACTTGTTTTAATAATTTTGATCTTAGTGTTTTATAAAAGTTATTTTTATTAACCATAATATTTAATAACCAACTAAGTTCTTTTAAATCATCAATCGCAAAATTTGAAAAATTTTTTGAATTATTATCTAATAACATTTTAGTTTCAGATATTTTTCCATTAATAATAAAAAATAAATAATTTTCAAAATCTTCTTTATTAATTAATTTTTTTATAGAATTTTCTATAAATAATTTTTTTTTTGTTTTAGGATTTAATTTATTTTTAACTGACCATAAATTTATAGTATCAAAATTTGTAATAGGTTTTTTTAATATAGTTAAAATTAAAGTCTTTCCTCCAATATAATAAGATACTCTATTAATAAAAGATGAATCACTAAATAGAAGTTGTTGAATTTTATTTTGTTTTTCTAAACAAACTTTATTATATAAATTAAAATAATTTTTTGTATTTAAATACTTTTTTGTAGTATTAAAACTATTTTTAATATTATTATTTAAAGTTTTAGTTAATGAAAAAATTTTGTTATCTTCACAATAAAATTTTTTATTATTTATTAAAATTATATTATTTGTTAATTTAAAATTATAATTAATTAATTTATATTTTAATATATTATTATATTTAAAAGTTATAAAGTTTTTATCAAATACTAAATCATTATTTATATCAAATTTATAACTTTTATTATTAAAATAATATAATTTATAATGTAATAAATTTTTTGAATAACTATAAAATAAATTAAATGATAAAATTAAAGGATTATTAATAATATATGTTGAAAATAATAATAGTCGAGAACTGAATATATTTACTTTAAATAATCGATTAATATATTTATTAAATTTATTTATAAAATAGTATTTTTGTTTTTTATTAATTATTAATTTATTAATATTACTTTTTTTATTTAATAAATATAAAGATCTAATAAATTTTCTATTCTTTTTATAAAAAATAGTTCTTGAAATTTTTTTTAATGGACTTATTTTATTTTCTTTTATTTTTAAATTTACCCATTTTTTTTTTGTATTAGTATTTTCTATAAAATTTAATTTTTTATAATTTAAAATAAATTTTGAAAAATCAAATAAACTTATTAATTTGATCTGATTAAAATAATTATAATTCATCATTAAAGAATTTATTAAAATACCTAATTCATAAGATTTATATTTAAAAGAATTATTTCTAAATTTAATAATTTGAATCCCATATTCAATTTCTTCAAAATCGGGTATTAATCTATTTTTAATATTAAAATTACTTACTAATTTTAAATTTTTTTGTTTTTTTAAATTAATATAATTATAAATTGTTTTCAATAATGATATATTTAATGAAGAAGATAAATCAGCTGCACTTAAACCCGTTGTTTGGTTTGCAAAAAACTCCCAATTAATATTATTATTTTTATTTTTTGAATAAAACTTTAATAATTCAAAACGCTTTTTTTTACCTGGAAGATCAATATAAACAATCTTACTTAATCTACCAGGTCTAGTTAATGCTGGATCTAAAGTCTTTGGACGGTTAGTAGCTCCGATAATAACAAGATCGTAACGATCTTTTAAACCATCTAATTCACATAAAAGTTGTGTAAGCATTGATAATGATTTACTATTTAATTGGCTATTGTTAGAGTTTTTATCTAAATAATTATTATTTTTAATATAATCAAATTTATTAAAACTTAAATTATTATTAATTTTATAATCTAATTTAGTAAAATTTATTGAATTTATATTAATTTTATTATTAGATAAAAAATAGTAAGAATTTGTTGTAGAAGAATTTATTAATTTTTTTTTACGGTAATCGGTTAAAACATCTTTTCTATTTTGACCAACACTATCTATTTCATCTAAAAATAAAATACAAGGCGATATTTTTTTGGCTCTTTTAAATAAATTTTTTAATTCTAAAGCACCTTTTGCATTTTCTGATATTGTATCATTTGATGAACTAAACTTTGATAATTTTTCACCAGATTCTAAAACAATAGGTACCTCGGCTTCACCTGATAATGCTTTAACTAAAACAGTTTTTCCAGTTCCGGGAGGGCCAACTAATAAAAATCCTTTAATATAAATTTTATTTTGTAAATTTTTAATTGAAAAATTTTTTTGAGGGTTTCTTTTTTTATATTTTGAAGATAATAAATAAAATGGGTTATTAATAAAATTTAAAATTAAATTTTTTTGTTTTTTATTAAATATAATAAATGAATTTTTATATTTTTTATTTTTACTATATAAAATAAAAGTTTTTTCATTCAATAAATTCTGATTAAAATTAAATTCAGGTTTTTTTATATTTAAATTAGATTGAATACCAAATTTAGAATTTCTTAATAGTAAAATTGTTTGATTAAATTCCTGTAAAAAAAATTTACCGCCAATTAAATCATTAAATTTTATTTTTTTTGATTTTATTGTCTTACCGACCTCTATTTTTAAATTAATTAATGCATCGAATTCAAAATTATTAAAAAATGTTTTAAAAGCAGTTAAAAAAGATTCACCATAATTTTCTTTTAAATTATTAATAAAGTTTAAAAATATTAATAAAAAACCAATTTGTGTTAAGAGAGACCATTGTTTTAAGCTTACAAGTTCATATAAATCAGTATTAAATAAATTATTAAAATTTTTAATAAAATTGCAATAATAACTATTTAAATTATTATAATTTTTATTATATTTAAAATAACTTTTATAACTTATTGGAACTAAAGGTATTTCATTAAAATCGCAAACTTCTAATAAATAATTTTTATTATTTTCACTATACTCTGTTTTTATTTGTAAATTATTTTTTAGACTATTATTATAATAATCTTTTTTATTAACTAATAATGAATGAAAATAATTATTATTATTTAATAATAAATCTTCCTTTATAGGGTATTGCCAAGAAAATGGAGATTTTGAATCTAGTCTTTGTTTACTATAAAGTAAAGAAAGATTAGGTTGATAATTAGATTTGTCAATTTCTATAAGTTCTAGATTATTATTTGTATTATAACTAAAACCTAATCCAAAATCCATTTTTTTATTACCAAAAAAATTTAAATTTTTTATTAAATTCTTTTTATTTTTTAAATATAAATTATTTTTTTTATTTAAATTTAATTCTTCTATATTAAAATTTATTATATTTTTTTTACTATATAAAAAAAATAAATTATTAGAAAATTTTTTAAATTTATTATAAATTAAATTTTTCGGCCCTTTTATTTTTATAAATGAATTATTAATTAAATCTAATTTATTAATAAAAATAATATTTTTTTTCTGAGTATCTGGATATAAATAACCAGATACTTTTCTTTTTAATAAATTAGAATCAGATTCAATAATTTTATTTTTTAATAAAATATAGTTTTTATAATTGGTGTAATTACCTTTAATTAACTTTTCTTCACTAATATTTTTTAATAAATTACTATTTGTACTATTAAAAACAAAAGATAGTATATTATAATTATAAAAAGATGTATTTATTTTAGATTTATTTTTTTGTGTTAATAATTCTAAATAATAAAAAAACTCTCTTTCAAAATAATATAAAAATGAATATTTTTTATTTCTAGGGATTTTTGTTAAATAAGAACCAAAACCTAAAAAATTTGAATTTTGAGGTTTTATTTTTAAACTTGAGTATTTTACATTTTTATCATTTAGTTTATTGATAAAATCATTATTTTTTTTTATTATTATGTTTTTATTCTCTCTAGATTTAATCGAAATAGGTATTTTAATTTTATTTTTTAATATTTTATTATTTTCTACTATATGTTTTTTAAAAAAAAATGTTGGTTTATTATTTAAAAATGGGGGTTCTTCTAAATTACTTAAATTAGTATTTAAATTTGGATATTTTGTTATAAATTTGTTATAATAAATAAAATGTTCACTTTTAGTACTACCTAAATTTTTTAAGTCTTTACGAAGTAAGTTTTTCCAATTTGGTTCCTTTTTATTTTTTAATATATTAATAAATTTATTATTATTTGAAATTATATTTTTTTTTATTGGTTTATTTAATTTGAAATTTTGATTTATTATAAAATCATAAAAACTATTTACTGACTTATTATTATCAAAATTATTTATTTGATATTTTAAAAAATTTTTAAATAAAAAAAGTTTATTATAAATTTTGTAATGAAAAAATCTAAAATTATATATATCAGAAGTTATTTTTTTATTTCCTATTTCAAAATTTATTATATTATTTTTTTTTTCAATTATAGTTTTAAAATTATTTGAAAAAACTAAATTCTTTTTTTTAATTAAATTTATTTTTTTATAATAAAATAAATTATTAAATAAAGGTTTTGTTAAATATATATTTTTATTTTTACGCTTTTCAATTAAATTATTTTTTTTTATAACATTAATATTATTATCATAATTATTATAAGAATAAAATATGTTATTTAATTTTAATGGAATATTATCTAATTCATAAAACGAATACTGCCAATATTTTAAATTTATAAACTCATTATTTTTAAAATTATCATTTTTAAAAATAAAATTATTTGAATTCTTTTTATTATCTAAAAAATAATTTTTATTAAATAGATCTGGTTTAAAAAATGTACTAAATTTACGACCACTAATAAAATATTTATTTAAATTTTTACTGTTTTCTACATTAATATTATTAATATCTAATTCTATTTGATTTGGAAAATTACTATCATATGTACTAATATAAAATTTTTTATTATATAAGTTTGAATTAAAAGAAATAAAAACTGAACTATCAAAGTAACTTAACTTTTTTAAATTATTCCAATTTATTTTTTTAAAATACTCCGTATAATTAAATGTTTCCCAAGTTAAATTTGATAAATTGATTTTATTAAAATTATTTAGACCTGGTAATGTTTTATAAAAAAAAGATTCAAAATTATTAATATTATTAGAAAAAAATTTTTGTTTATCTAGCGTATAACCTAATAAAGGTAATAATATAATAAAAAATAAATTTGAAGGAAAATTAGTAAAATCGTTTTTAAAACGTTTTTTTGAAAAAATTAATAAATTATAAATAATTGATAATTTTTCTAATAACTGTAATATTTTAAATTTTTTATCTTTGTAAATTTGTTTATTTTTATTATAACTTAATAAATTTTTTTTGTTTTTTTGTTTCATTGTTAATTATAAATAAATAAAGTAATATTAAACTTTATTAATTATTTAATAAAGTTTAATTTTTAGTATATTTAATTTTAATAATATTATTTTTAAAAATAATATTATTAAAATTAAATTTAAATAACGAAAGAATTTAAAACTCCTAAAGCAAAAACTAATAAAACCCAAATTCCAACACCAGAAAAAACAACACGTTTATTTTCAGTCCAACCATTTGGTGATGCAAAAACAACAGGTACACCAACTACAAGAATAAAAGATACTGCAACAAAAGCAAAAAGTGTTAATTGGAAAATAAAAGTCATAAAAGAAATATAATTTTTTTTTAATAACTTTTTTATTAAAAAGTTATTAAATATTTTAATTTTTGAATTCAAATTTTATAAATATTATATTAATTATATATTAATTTTTCAAATATTATATATTAATATAATATTTATTATGTTAAATTGGGTTACCTGGGATTTGAACCCAGAACAAATCGGTTAAAAGCCGAACACTCTACCATTGAGCTAGCAACCCTTTAAAAATAATATTTAATTTAATATTTATTATTATATTATGTTTTTAATTTAAATTCAAATTATATTGACAAAATAATATTATATATATAATATTAATATATATTAAAAGGGTCGATGCCCGAGTGGTTAATGGGGGCGGATTGTAACTCCGCTGGTTATACCTACGCTGGTTCGAATCCAGCTCGGCTCATTATTTTATTAATAGTTTTTTAAAAATCTTTTTTATTTTACTTATATAATATATTATATATTATATAAGTAAAATAAAAATTAATTTTGGTGGTATAGCCAAGCGGTAAGGCAAGGGATTGCAAATCCTTTATTCCCCAGTTCGAATCTGGGTACCACCTACTTAACAATATTAATTAAAATAAATAATTGACAAAAATTATATATTATTTTATAATATAATATATATTAAACAATCAATAATTTAAGGCCCCCATCGTCTAGAGGCCTAGGACATCTCCCTTTCACGGAGGAAACGGGGATTCGAATTCCCCTGGGGGTAATAATAATAATATTAATAATAATAATATTAATAATAATAATAATATTAATAATATTAATAATAATAATATTAATAATATTAATTATTTGTTTTTAGCGGGAGTAGGATTCGAACCTACGACCTCAAGGTTATGAGCCTTGCGAGCTACCAGACTACTCTATCCCGCGAATATAAATATAAAACTAAAAAATTAGTAATAAAAGTATTATATTATTTAGTAAATAAATTGTCAATATCTGGGGTAGAAGGATTCGAACCTACGAATGTCGGGACCAAAACCCGATGTCTTACCACTTGACGATACCCCATTATTTTTTCCTTATAATAATATTATATAATATTATTATAAGGAAAAACAAATTATTATTTAATAGTTTAAATAATAATTTTAGGAATAAATAAATTAATATTATAATGTATCAATAGCATCAAATTCAAATTTAATTTCTTTCCATACTTCACAAGCTGCAGCTAATTCAGGACTCCATTTACAAGCAGCACGAATTACGTCACCACCTTCAGATGCTAAATCACGTCCCTCGTTTCGAGCTTGTGTACAAGCTTCTAAAGCAACACGGTTTGCAGCGGCTCCTGGAGCATTACCCCAAGGGTGTCCTAATGTACCACCACCGAATTGTAAACATGCGTCGTCACCAAAAATTTCAACTAATGCCGGCATATGCCAAACGTGAATACCACCTGAAGCTACTGGCATTGTACCTGGTAAACTAACCCAATCTTGTGTAAAGTAAATACCACGACTACGATCTTTTTCAATGTAATCATCACGCATTAAGTCAACGAAACCTAAAGTAATTTCACGTTCACCTTCTAATTTACCTACTACTGTTCCTGAGTGTAAGTGGTCACCACCTGACATACGTAAAATTTTCGCTAGTACTCGGAAGTGAATACCGTGATTACGTTGACGGTCAATAACAGCGTGCATAGCACGGTGAATGTGTAATAATAATCCACTAGCACGACAGAAATGAGCTAATGAAGTGTTAGCTGTAAAACCACCAGTAATATAGTCATGCATAATAATTGGAACACCTAAATCTTTAGCAAATTGACCACGTTCCATCATTTCTTCACATGTACCTGCTGTTGCATTTAAGTAATGTCCTTTAACCTCACCAGTTTCGGCTTGAGATTTGTAAATTGCTTCAGCAGTAAATAAGAAACGGTCACGCCAACGCATGAAAGGTTGTGAGTTTACGTTTTCGTCGTCTTTTGTAAAATCAAGACCACCTCGTAAACATTCATAAACAGCACGTCCATAGTTTTTAGCTGAAAGACCTAATTTTGGTTTAATTGTACAACCTAATAAACCACGACCGTATTTGTTTAATTTATCACGTTCAACCTGAATACCATGAGGTGGACCTTGGAATGTTTTAACATAAGCTGGTGGAATACGTAAATCTTCTAAACGTAAAGCACGTAAAGCTTTAAAACCAAAAACGTTACCTACAATTGAAGTAAATAAGTTTGTAACTGATCCTTCTTCAAATAAGTCTAAAGGATAAGCAATATAAGCAATATATTGATCGTCTTCTCCTAATGGTTCAATATCGTAACAACGACCTTTATAACGATCTAAAGATGTTAAACCATCAGTCCATACAGTTGTCCAAGTACCTGTTGATGATTCAGCAGCAACAGCTGCACCTGCTTCTTCTGCTGGTACTCCTGGTTGAGGAGTCATACGGAACGCTGCTAAAATATCAGTATCTTTTACTTGATAATCAGGCGTGTAATAAGTTAAACGGTAATCTTTTACACCAGCTTTAAAGCCAGTACCTGCTTTTGTTTCAGTTTGTGGAGCCAT